TGCTAAAACAAACGGGAGGGGCGGACCGACCCGTTCAGTAGAATTCCGAAAAAAAGACTGTTGGCAGCAGCAGGTGGAGACATTTCAGTGGCCCCCTTCAAAAGGAAATGCGGGCAGGGTTAAGCTCGGCAGAGGGTTCGAGAATAGGGTAGGGTTCTGTCCTTAAGATTCAGATAAGAAAAGGGTTCCAAACCTTTATGCATGCACCTCCGTATAAGTGCTGCGTACAAGTTCCGGCCAGGATAATTGAGAAAGATCAAACCAATTTGAACCGCTCACATCACAGTAGTAGTAGCGTAAAGGCCGTAAGTCGGGGGGCGGCCAAAACATAAGTATTACTTTCACATCTCTCTCTATCTATAGATAGAGAGAGAGATTCGCTGCGTGAGCAACCCGACTGTGCGATACATGTGCTCTACAGGTCGCACTCCATCTTTCTTACCAACGAGCCCATCTTTTTATTTTGAAGACGGGCCGGTTCGAAAGGCATGGTTTTCAGTATGTCTCCAGATAGGCCCCCCACTAGTACGGCTAGCTAGTGAGCGGTTCTTTCGGGCGAGAAGCAGGCCGGGCGGGCATCTCTCGCAGCGCAAGCTGCATTCTTCGCCACGCCACCACCCGAGAAGCAAAAGATTCGTCAGTCCAGGCTGAAAATACATGCATAGATAGTGATCTAATGACAAGGGCCGACGACGGAAGCTCGGGACGGAGCCGTATGATGCGGAAGTCTCACGTACGGTTCCCTGAGAAGGGAGTGGCTACCTACTGGAGCTTCGACCAACCACCACCGGTCAATTCCGCTTTGGGGTCACCCCTTACTCTACCATTATTATAGGCGTATGGGGTTCGAGACAAAGAAAGATCAAGGCAGCATATAAGTTTTTCCTTTATACTTTACTTGGATCTGTTTTTATGCTATTAGGTATTATCTTTATTATTTTCCAAACAGGAACCACCGATTTACAAATATCATTAACCACAGAATTTAGTGAGCGGCGCCAAATCTTTCTGTGGATTGCTTCTTTCGCCTCTTTCGCCGTCAAAGTGCCTATGGTACCAGTTCATATTTGGTTACCCGAAGCTCATGTGGAGGCACCTACGGCAGGATCCGTCATCTTGGCAGGAATTCCTTCAAAATTGGGAACCCACGGGTTTTTGAGATTTTCAATACCCATGTTTCCCGAAGCGACACTTTGTTCCACTCCTTTCATTTATACTTCAAGCGCGATTGCTATAATATATACTTCCTTGACCACTTTAAGACAGATCGATCTTAAGAAGATCATTGCTTACTCCTCAGTAGCCCATATGAATCTGGTGACTATTGGTATGTTTAGTCGGGCGGCGGCCGTTAGGTCACCTATTTTGAGTTATGGACACACAAGGCCAAAACATGTGTGCCGGGCGTGCGACCCATCAACCTACTAGCAATGGGGGAGAAAACATAGCATGTCGCAACAAAAGCTTGATTCGAGGCGTCAGCAAAACACTGCCGTCTGTTCCAAAAACAAAAGCCCCTTAGCGCCCCGGGACGGGAGTGGGGGACGGCCCGCAGGCAACGGCAGCACTGGCTCCACGAAGTCAGAATCTAATCTTTCTGTTGGCTTTTCCAATTCGTGAATAAGAATGAAAGGGCTAGAAGCGAGCGCTTCTAGCTGCTTTGCCTGCTTCTTATTATGGCGGCTATGTTGGCGTGGCGAAACTGAACGAAAAGCGAGATGAACGTACTATTTTCAAATCGATTGATAGATAGCCTGATCTGTTATGATAGATCGAAAGAGTAGGAATAGATAGAGAGGGAATCTATCAATAATAAGGGGGAATCCCCTATTTCTATCTATTGATGAGACAACTATCTATTCTTGATCCATCAGATACATATCGATTTTTTTCTGATGGAGTCTACATCGTACGTAGAGCGCCCAGGCGCTTTTTGGGCCAGCTCAGTTCTCTTATCCATCGGTCCAATGCACTGGGCTGGGCTCATCTCATGGAAAAAAAAATGTAGTTGTGTTGTTCTTCGACGCCTCGACGCATTCCCTTCTCTCCCCGGCATCGTCCCACACAGAAAGAAAGAGCGCGGAGCCCCGGCCCGACCTCTGTAGGTCCGCTAACGTAAAGCGAGGAGTTGAGCCTGAACTGGCGAACCGAAGTAACTTTCGGAACCATACTTCCTACAGCTAACACGTGTCCAGTCCAGCGGGAACGCGCAGCGCAAACGAACGTGAGCTGCTATACCGAATCCCCCGCTGGCCATCGGGGACCGAGTGGTAAGGCCATGATCCACAGGGGAACGGATCACTCATTCTTCCATTGGGGACAGGTGCACGAACGACAACTCCAAACGTCACACATCCGCCGCCTACCTACCGTTTAGGTGGCACCAGCGAGATCCAGCTAAGGTAAGGAACTTCGTGTCGCGGCTGCTCCACTCCGCCGCGGTCTCATGAACTGAACTTCGTTGCCTTCCCGCGCGCGAAGCAAGTGGGCGCTGCGCTGTGGGTCAGTTTCGGGGCGGGGGGTGAAGAGAGACCATAAGAATAATTCATTTGGATCGACGAGCCCCAAAACTCAGAATCAATGGAATGTCTGTCTATCTATGAACATCTATTCTATCTGTATATCTAGGGGATCTCTCTCTACATATAAAAGTTTTTTTTATGGCATGATATGATCGCCTAGCCGTAGCCGCATATCGGCTGCGCTCAATATGCGTCCGCTGGATCAGATCTTTCGCTTTGACGGAAGCTTTTGGACCTAGCAAAAATGGAAGCCTTCGCGCAAGCAAGCCCGCGAGAGAAGGAAGCAAAGTAGAAGCTTTGCCAGAAGCAAAACGAGGAAGCAGAGCTGTCGTATAAGCGGTAGCTTCCCCCGACCGACTAAAATAAAAGAGTCGCGACCTACTTTGATTCAAAAGAAAGGCGAAGGGTTTGGCAACAAGCAAACGGCTTTCTATCATAGTTGCAAGGGTTCAAAACCTTAACTACTTAAGTACCAAAGGCTGCTTTCGGTCGGTTTCATAAGGGGGCTGTTCACTACAAGCTATCAGCGCTGTCTTAGATTGAACGGCAATAAGATAAGTCGACGTTCAATCTCTAAGGCGGGTTTTCGCTGAGAACGGAATAGTGTTCGTGTCAAAAGGTGAACAACGCCCTAGCTTATAGAGTTCGCTGCTTTTCCCAGGCCGGAGAAGGGCTTATACTGCTCGCCTTTGTTTGGTATATTCATTCAGTACCAATACAAACTACAACTACACAAAAGTGGAAGGGCCACTATAAAAGCTAGAAGTAGCCAGCCTATAAGTAGTCGGCCTAACCAAACCAAAACGTCACGACAACAGAAAATTACCCTTATGAATGGAATCTTAAGTAGGGGGCCGCCCGCCTACCAATCAAAGAGGCTGAGAGTAAGCGTAAGCTCACTCGTAAGCTCTTCGAGCTTTCTCCGCCAGAGAGAGTAGAAAAGGGGAGAAGCGACTCGTCGTAGAAGCTTCGCTTCCGGAACGAAGCGAAGCCTAAAAGATCGACTCGACTTGGCTTGGCGCAGGAGGCCCAGCATTCTGAGCTGGAAGGAGGCAAGCAAATGAAGGGAGGCATTACGGGCCGACTACAAGAAGCAAAGCTTCTACGACTCGACAAGTCGCTTATAGAATGCCGACTACTAAGTGAAGACTTTCCACTTCATTTAATAAGGGAAGGAAGGGGGGAGGGAAGCTTAGCGAGCTTTAGTTGGCCGACCACTACATAAGCCGCTGGCGGAGAAAGTTCGAAGAGCTTCCCTTCATTGGCTTCGCGGGAGCCGCACAGCACACATAGCTGGAAGTCAGAGGGCCCATAGTACCTGCCTAACCCTTCTCTCCGAGGGACCGTGGATCGGAAAGCGCCGTCTAAACCATCCCATTCATCCAAAAGAGAAGGGGCCTATGTATTTGCATGACCCCTGCGGATTTGAGACCCTATACTACACCCGGAGCCAATCCCCTATCGGTCCTGCCACCACGCCGCAGAACGAGAGCTCGTGTGGAACCTTTTATTTCTGGCGTAACAGCGGTGGAACGTAAGAAAAGATTACGGTCACGTAACATAAGGGTCGGAGGTACGGTAAACTCGGCCAAAATATGATACCCGAAGGGCCCGGCACGCACAATCCTATCCGAGTCCGAGTTTACCCCCTGCCCTTCTCCTGCCGTGGAAGGACTTCAGCCTGTGGTGTGGTCCAACCCATGGGAAAAAACAACCTCATCCCCCCCATTGCTCAGTGCTCCCTGCTGCTTCGCTGGGCTTTACCCGTCCCCGGCGTGGACGCGGGCTTCTATAAGAGAATGAGAAGCTCTCAACACAAGAAAACGCGAACCGTGTGGAGCCCTCCCGAGTTCGTTTTCTGCCGCCACTGGCCGGCCGCCGGGGAAACACTGCCCGGCCCCCTCTCGGGAAACGGGGGTGGGGGTCCAACAAGCACTTGCTGCAGAGGGGCCCACAAGCACCCGGCCCGCCCCTTCTTCTTCAGTAAAGCCGATCTCTTTTTCGCCAGTGCTGACGCAGTGCGCACGTAGATAAGGAAAGAAAAATCCCAGTGGGGGGGAGGGCCAGTGCCTTTCTTTTCTTTTCTTTTACGGCCTAAACTCCTGTCAGCCGTGGGGAACTACTGCTCGGTCGGGGGGAAGGGAAAGGCTTGGGCCTACCTATCCCGATCCCGATAGGACCTCATAAAAAGAACGGGAGCTGTTGAGAGGTTCCATATTGCCGAGCAAAAGGGCAGCACTTCTGTACGTGATCGTAGTATGTCATGTCGTCTCGTCCCCGCTGCATTGAAGAGTACCTATGCACTATGTTCCGGTTCACTGATAAGGAAGATAGAGTTGGGGTGGGGGTCCACGATGTGATACTCAAGTATGACCCGGGGAGATACATGCTAACTATGGGTAGGAAGCAGGAACCATTATGTTATGTAAATAACTTCGGGGGGTTACAGATCTCTTATACTACCATCGATCGACAGAGCGGAACGACCAGAAAAAGAAGTGCAGTTAGAAAGCCGTATGATAGGTGGTAACTCTCTTGTACGGTTCGGGGGGTAATAGGCATACTACGATCAGTGGGGGGGGATCTTTGGCTCTATCGAACATACAGGGAATTGGAGGTAGCATTCTACCGATGTTAAGTCATGGACTGGTTCCTTCAGCCCTTTTTCTATGTGTTGGTGTTCTATATGACCGACATAAGACTCGACTTGTTAGATATTACGGAGGTTTAGTGAGCACCATGCCGAATCTCTCTACCATTTTCTTCTCTTCTACTTTGGCCAATATGAGTTCACCTGGTACTAGCAGCTTTATCGGAGAATTTCCCATCTTAGTAGGAGCTTTCCAAAGAAATAGCTTAGTAGCCACATTAGCAGCACTTGGGATGATTTTAGGCGCGGCGTATTCCCTTTGGCTATATAATCGTGTGGTTTCTGGAAATTTAAAACCCGATTTCCTCCATAAATTCTCCGATTCAAATGGCAGAGAAGTTTCCATTTTTATACCTTTTATTGTTGGAGGGGCGACCGTCCGTTGAACTACCAAAGAAAAAAGGGTAAACCAATGTGATCATGACATTGTAGGTGCTTGCGATGGGACGGATGTGACTTCCCTCAGTTGGTTTGGGTGGCATAGCCCGTTGCAGAAGTCCCCCCCTTTTTTTTCCATTTCTTTAGTCTTTAGGGAGCCAAAGTTTGACTTTTCTAATAAAATAAGGCTCGCGCAGGGGCGCCTCACGTTTTTTGGCTGAGCCGTATCTTGCTGGGTGGGACCGAGAGAAAGAAAGGACGGGAGGCAACCATGCATGGTACTTCTCGACCGTGTCTCCGAGGGACAGTTGAACGAGCGACTCATGAATGCTGCCGGGTTGGACGAGCCAATAACTCGAACGCGTTCGGTCTGTTTTTTGAGCAAGAATCACAGCGTTACCTTACCTTCACCATGATACGGACTCCAAGTTCTTATGGCGGAGCACGAGGAGATTTATCATCAATATGATGATGGGAATGGAAACCAGAAGCACGACCGGGGTCTTCGTGGTCCAAGATAATAAAACCATCAGTAAGAGTAACGTAAGCATGAGACTTTTTGGTAGTACCGGTGAACCAGATGGCCGCGGCGATGGAATCTGGGACGGAGGACTCGTAGTATCTCTCTAGATCTGGCAAAAGCGAAAGACCCCTAACGTAATTCGAATGAAGGCTGACCGCTGAGCCCACTCTGGCCTCGCAGGGCGGGCCCCTGTGGTTGCGAGCTGGAGCTGCCATAGCTTATGGCTAGAGCAATGGGAGGGGCCCCAGCAGAGAGAACAGTAAGGATAACGAGCGCGCCGCCCGTCAAGCGGGCGGCAGGAGCAGCAGGCAAGTGCTTGATAGGCCAACAGCCCAGTGAACCGGGCGGGTCACTCGACGAAAGGGGGGCACACTGAGCAAGTACGAGAAATTGGCCCCGCTCCGCTTTATTAAAAGCAAGGACCACTACGGGAGATCAAACCAAGGACCTATTGAAGTCGGGGCTCGTCCCCGGTCAATATTGGATCAAACAATAGGGGGCCGTAGCACTGACCTCTTTTTTTTTTTTTTTTAATACAAAAAGATCGTACAGTTCCCTACCGAGACAACAGAAACTCGGAACGGATCCTCCGCGCGCTGGGCATACCTCGTCCGTGCGTCTTTCTCGTGGCGGGAACAGAACAACAGGGAAAGACTCGGCCGACCTGTCCAGGGCTCGAGGGCGAGCTTTATTTAAGAGAGAATGGGGAGTGAATCGAAAGGCTTCCGTTTTGGTTTGGGGGCTCCTCTCGATCTTTTTCGTAGTTGGGAAGGGGGAAGGAGTCTAAATCAATGGGCATTAATGAACCATCATTGATGGACGTTGCACATGACACGATCAATTCGACTCAAGGTCCGGCGCTAATAGAGGTTGCTTACTCTCCTAGTTGCGAAGGAAAAGGGCAGGGCTTTTTTATTAGTAATAGTGGGCGGGTCTCATGAGATGTATGCCGGCCGTCGGAATCAAATGAAGGTCGAAGGACCATTCGATTCATTAAGGGGCATAGCGGCGCCCTCGCCTGGCGCCATTCCCAGCAGACGGGCGGGCCCGGGCCTGAATTCAGACCAGACCAGACTCTTCTTTGTTTGAGCTGCTCCCACGCACGCAGGCCGGAAGATCTCAGTTGTCCTGGACTGGACAAGTACATAGAGATCTTCGTGGGACCGAGGGGGGAGTCTCAATCGATCTTTTCTAGGATTCCTTATCACGCCACGCACGGAGATCTTTCCATTGATAGATAAGAGGGCTCCCCCTTGAACAAACTCATAAAGGTTAGGTTACTACCTGCCTCTATGGAAGAGGTGTACTTTGTACCGCCCGAAGGTCATATAGATCGAAACCCAGAGCGATAAGAACGAAAACCCTACCCGCGGCTACAACTACTGGCGCTTCAAAAAGCTTAGATTCTAAGGGCGATACTGAAAGCCTTTTTTTAGGTCGTGTAATAGGGAGGTGTAAGCCCCGAAAACCTTTGGTACTTCGGTAGGGCGAGCAGCCCTTAAAAAAAAAGGGTTTTGATCCCTTCCCCTATTTCTGCATTTCATTTTCTATTCGGCCCGCCTCAAACAAAATGAGAAAAAAGGAGAGGCCTATTGATTCGAAGTTACTACGAAAGGGTCGGTCAATAGCATAGCTCTTTCTTTCCCCGGTCTCCTTTCGAAGGAAAGGCCTTCGCATTACTAATCCGGTAGGGCCGGACGGCTTTGTTTGACCCAGCTTGGCGAATCGCATCCCCGCGCAACGACATAGTGCGCCCCTTACCGTTCTCACTCAGTGTTTGCAACGGCTGGGGAGGCAGTCGTAGAAGCGAAGCCTATCGACAAGCCGACCATCAAATACGAGATTGGGCCCCTTCTCAAAGATTTGATGGAATGGCCCAGCCCACCCAAGAGCGCTTATGTCATATGGGAACTCATGGCTGGAAACAATCCTTAGGGTTTTGATATCAGGTAGGAATAATAAGAGTCAAAGTCCAGGTTGGTTGGTGAGCCTAGTGATAGGAGACTATCTAGCTTGGTTCGGAGAGCACTTGTTTGTTGGGTTAAAGATTTTTTTTTGCTAAATGTTACGCCTAAATGCTGAACTATTGACCCTACTTGTTCGGATGGGTGTTCACCCCAAAGTGTTCCCGGACTGCATGCATACATCCGTAAGTAACTTAGTGCAACATGGCAAATTTAATTGAGAGGAATCAGCAAAGAAAAGAAAAACGGGTCAACATCAACATGTGTATTTGAGAGATTGTCCTCGGGCTGAGGAGTGTCCACATGAGTTCGTTGAGATGTCTACACAGGAATAAAAAAACCAGATGCTTTCTTTATCACCAAATAGAGATGAATACTATATGATAGCAGCAGGAAATTCTTTGGCACTGAGTCGAGGTATTCAAGAAGAACAGGTTGTTCCTGCTCGATACCGTCAAGAATTCCTGACTATTGCATGGGAACAGGTTCATCTTCGAAGTCTTTTTCCCTTACAAGATTTTTCTATTGGAGCTTACTTATTCCTTTTATCGAGCATAATGACGCGAATCGGGCTTTAATGAGTTCTAATATGCAACGTCAAGCAGTTCCGCTTTTCTCAGTCCGAGAAATGCATTGTTGGAACAGGAGTGGAACGACAAGTGGCTCTAGATTCAGGAGTTCCCGCTATAGCGGAACACGAGGGAAGGATCCTTTATACCTATACTGAAAATCTTTATTTATTGGGCAATGGGGATATTTTCAGCATTCCATTAGTTATGTATGAACGTTCTAACAAAAAGACTTGTATGCATCAAAAACAGCGGGGTAAGTACATTAAAAAGGGACAAATTGTAGCAGATGGTGCCGCTACAGTTGGTGGCGAACGCGCTTTGGGTAAAAACTTATTAGTAGCTTTTTTACGTGGGAAGGTTACAATTCAGAAGATGCGGTACTCATTAGCGAGCGTCTGGTATATAGAGATATTAATATTTCTTTTCACATACGGAAATATGAAATTAATACTCATGGGACAAGTTCAAGGTCCCGAAAGGATCACTAACGAAATACCGCATCTATGAGCTCCGAAATTTATACTAAAATGGAATTGTGATGCTGGGATCGTGGATAGAGACGGGCGAGATTTGAGTAGGGAAATTAACGCCTCAGATGGCAAAAGAGTCATCGTATGCCCCTGAAGATAGGTTATTACGAGCCATACTTGGCATTCAGGTGTCCAGTTCAAAGGAAACTTGTCTAAAACTTCCTACAGGTGGTAGGGGTCGAGTTATTGATGTTAGATGGGTCCAGAAAAAGGGGGGTTCGAGTTCTAATCCAGAAACAATTCGTGTATATATTTTACAGAAACGTGAAATCAAAGTAGGCGATAAAGTAGCTGGAAGACATGGAAATAAAGGTATCGTTTCAAAAATATTGCCTAGACAAGATATGCCGTTGTTGCACCTAACACCTAAAGGTAAAGGAGCAACGGGTCCCGAGCTAGAAGAGGTACTCATGAAGCATCCCTTCTGGCCTTACCTTTAAATAAGGGCGTCAAGCCTATTAAAAGAGTAAAGGGGCTCATGGGCACACCTAGCATCTATCGGCGAGGGCTGCCAAAGACATCGGCTACTGAGATCCCCGGATCGCGGCTTGGGGAATGCCACCAAAGCTCCAAGAGTGCCAGCGGGGAGAGTGAAAAGCAAGGAATTCATATTCTCCCCCGAGTCCTTCTCTTCCCTTGAGGCAGAGGCTCCTAATATCATCCAAGCGCCAATGCCCTATTTACCTCCTTTACCACCACGCCATTTACCTACAACGAATGCCGCGCTTCTTCCATTATCTATTGGGTTTACACTTGCCTTAGGAGCTTATCTGGGCTCTGGATTATATGGACTCCTTGTTTCATGCACTGGAGGTTTTTTCCTACTATTCAAGATATTGCCGGGACTACTACTAGTACTTGTGTAGAGCAGGCCCATAGGGTAGTTACCGAGACTATAGGGGCTTCCTGGGTGAGGGACGAAGGGATTGCCTGAAGCTGAAAACCTTACGTTGACTGACACTTTCTTTCTATACGCAAGTCATTCCATTCTAGTTCCAGGAGAGGAGAAGAGGAAGAATCAAGGCATTAAGTCTTTCCAAGCGCAAGGGCATAGAACGGTTGGTTCGTACGGAGAGATTCCATCAACGGAAATTCTCCAATGGATGGGAGAAGGTCTCTGCAAGGGTTAAGTGCCACATTAAAGGAAGGCTCAAAGCCAGGCTTTAGGAAAGATTCACTACGTATCACTATGAATATTCATACGCACCTGCCCTGCAGCGGAGCAGTTAAGTGAGTGTCTGGCAAAGAGCTTTATTAGCGTATAACAAGAGGTGATGCAGCTAGGAAGTTAACGAGTGAACATCTTTCCGAACAAGGGAGACTTGAATGCTTACAACCCTTATAGGTAAGGGAGCAGCTAGACTTTCAAGTATCAAGTAAGAGATCTCCCCCTAAGGCAGCCCTAAGCAGGCTAAGTAAAGGAAGAAACTCTATAAACAGATCCGTGTGTCGAAGACCGGACGTGCTAACAAGGACATCACTTCCCCCCGATAACCCCTCACACTCTGCGGGTCAAGTCCTTTCGTTTAGAACGAGATCTATCGGGCTTCAGTAGCGACACCTTCAATTTAAGAACTCCCGTTTTTCCCAGATTCAAGGCAAAGAGGAAAAAGAAAGGTAGTCAGCCGGGCATTCAGGCCTTGCAGTTGGGACAGTTGCGGAAGGGAAGCCTCTCACTCTCAAATGAGAAGAAAAGCTGGCAGCACCAGCGTAGCAGCCTCGGGCGTATGCGTATCATGGGAAAAGGAGAAAGGGAAGCGCTTATCACATGAAAGGGCTGGGAAAGACGTATCAATTCTTATTGAACAAGAAGGTAATCAAGAAGGGAATTGGAATGTAGGTGGGAGTAAGATCATAGTCTCATTCATTCTCGGAAAGAGGCCTTCGAAAAGACGAAAAGAAAGTGTTGAAGCCCGATTAACATTCTTGATCTGGGATCGGGGAAAACGTTTACCTTTTAGTAGCTCTTTTCCCTTTTGCCGTTCCAAGAAGGAGAGTGGGGGATGGTCTGACGGAACCGTCTGTCTATCTGTAGCTTCATCCTGTAAGGAACTTGGAGTTCGAGTACACCTACACCTGGGTGGTTCATATCCTATTTCTTTCTATCTATTGAAAGAGAGAGTGGTAGTTTCATCCATGACTGGGTGGGTATGGTATCTCTTCCCGAGCATCTTCTTCCTTCAAGCGGACTGATGATCCCTATTTCCTAAAGTAGGACACAACCTCCAAGCTTGACTTTAAAGGGCAAGCAAGCCCGTTGTCTTAGGACGTCTCCCAAGCAATCTTAGTACATCTTTCTTTTTTTAGACGCTTTCACATATCGAGTTCAGGAGGGGCTTATAGTAACATTGATTGAAACGCGCATAACGTTTCTATTTCCTACTAAGCCCTGCCCTCACCAACTATCTAATACTGGGCGGGCTCATGTTACAAGTTCCTCTCGATTTTCCTCGAATCGGCAAAGGGAAAACAAGTATTAATTCAACCGGAATGCCGGTTGCGTAATTCCTTTCTTTTTCCCGGCTATCCTAAATATCAATAGAGGAAGAAAGCTTGTAACGAGTTGAGAGAACTAAGGGCAAACCCCTGCAATCTGTCCTTTTTGGTTCTCACTTAGTAGATCAGCAACTTCTTTCCTCCCTCCTTTTGGAGTGGGAAATCGATGAAATGAGAAAGTTACAAGATCAAGAATGAGGAAAGGATACAAGAGGGGTTTGACAGCTTTAGAGCTAAAGGATGTATTTTTTCCTCTAGTTAATTTCACCTAAGACTTTGCATGGATAGAACGAGAGTCGAACTCGCATCTCTCTCTTTTCCTGTTAGTTAGGAAAGAAACCTATGAGACTTCTCAACAGCTGCCCTGAAGAAAGAGGGAAGACTCCGTTTCAAACTGTAGGAAGAGGCCATGATTCAAGACTATATAGGGAACAACTATCAGAACTAGCTGGAAATGCTGATTCCCTGCCTTTAAACCTTTAGCTCTCGTGTAAAGTAAACCACTCGTTGCTTGCAGACTGGCTTTCAGAATCGGTAATCAGAGGAAAGGATCTAGGCTGGCTTACAAGATGGCTTACAACTGTAGCTGCAAACCCGACCCGATGTAATGCAAAAAAACCTGCTGACAGGCACACCCCGTCCTTATTCGCTTCCAACGAACAACCAACGGAGCAGAAGCCCCCTTACTATAGATAGGGCGGGAAAGAGGATGAGCTGCCTAACAAGCATTCTCAATGGCTCGAAACTCCCTTCTCCCTTGCAACCTCTGAAACGAAAGATCTAATGCTTCCGAACCTAAATGCTCGATAGACTGGATGGCAGAAGAGGATCTAAGATGTGCGGAAAGGCTAGAAGGAAAGAGATCTAGTACTTCCAAACCTACACTAACTATCAAGCCGATTGACTGACCGCCTAACCACTTTTACCTCTCGTGGAAAGTCTTCTGCTCGTTCTGATTCTCGTTACACTCGTTCCTTCCTGACATGCTTCTCTCAACTGGATTATAGAATAGAACTAGATTAGACTAGAAGGGAGGAGTGAATACACGCTTAGACCTTGCGGCGAGCTTTCTTACTTTCCTGTTTTACTGCTTCACTCTTACACTTTTTTATTCACCTGCTAACTTTCTTAATTCATTGAGGTAGGCTCCATAAGACATATAATAGATAGATGTTGGGTAGAGTAGGATATCCGTCTTATAAAGTAGATAGACTGCCTTTACCGCTAGTGCTCTTTCATTGACTGTGTAGGATTGAGCTTTCACTACTAGAATGCACCTGCCAACTCCGATTGCTTGTGCTTATGTACCACTTCCTAGTCCTCTTCCTTGCTTTACAAGCCTAAAAGGGCTTTCACATCAAGGACTCTGTCCTCTTTGCTTCTTCTGGTAAAAAAGAGCATCCTCGAGACTGCCCATCTCACAGGATGATCAGCCATCCCATAGAAAACTGCTATGTCTTCAAGGATTGGGTGGAAAAACAAGATCAGGGCAGCAGGCGCCTTTCCAAGAATGTCCTCTTGGGCAAAGCCTCTGAGCACACTAACCTTTTCACAGTGGCTCAGGGGAATGAAGGGGTGTTTTGGGAGGCGCTTGATGAAGCGTCTGAAGCACTAAGGCCACCCGACAGACCCGAGGGACAGCTAGTTCTTTCCAAGAAATCCATGAAGCTGCTTAAAGCTGTCAATAATCTGACTGGCATCCGATGGCGGAGAGCCCCCAGCCGGAAGAAAGCTCTTCGAAGCCCACTCAAAAGAAAAAGAGAAAGAAAAGGAAGAAAAAGTAGTAAACTACCTGTCCTACCATTGGAGATCCAGAGGAAGAAGACTCCGATCGAGGAAGATCTGGACTCTATGGAAGAGTACGAACAAAAGCCGATAACTTCTCTGACCCTCCAAGAAGACCTGCCTGATAAGGTATGAAACGGGGAGATAAATGAATAAGTCTCTCCCTGAAGAAAGAGTTGATATGCTACTTGAAGAATGGGGAAAGGAAGAAGACGAGGACACTCCCACAGCAACCTGCAGGGAGACTTCAACTTGAGACGACTAGCTGAAGGAAAGGAGAGACTTCCGTCCCGTACGTGCCTTCCCGTTCCTTCTTACTTTTGTCCTACTCGAGCTTCTCGCAATCGTCATAATAGGAATAGGAGCGGGTGTCAAAGGAGCAGGCAATTGCAGAGCCTTCTCTTGTTAGAAATAAGAATCGGCATAAGGAAAGCGTAACCGTCAGTGCTGCTGGTACTCGTAAGTCAGCTGGCTACTAGGCAACTACCCCTCCGGTTACCCTCGCCCTATGGTTACTCGTCACTGCTCCTTCGGAGCCTCGCTCTACTAGTTGTTAGTATGAATAGGAAGATGAAACGAAGGCACGGAGAGAGACTACTCCATTAATAAAAAATTAATTAATAGGCATCTTCCGCAGGCTTTAGATCGTCTCACTTGGAGGATTTGAAAGACTTCCGCCTGGTTACCATTTCGTATGCCTGAGATGAAGACCATAATACCCTTTCCTATTCTCGTTGACTCGGAAGCTGACTGTGAAGCGGACTGTGAGGCGGACTTAAGAGCTGACTTGCTTCCTTTCCTAAGAAGAAGGAGGGGATCCTTTTGCTGAACATCATCTCATCTAGTTGAGCGAAGGGATCCAGTTGCTTATGCCTTTTGTTAACACTACCTTATGTAGACCATTCCATACTAGTGGCGCGAGGGGAGAGTGACAATCGACCTCGAACTGTTGTTATTCTTATTCCAATCACTCGGTTCGTAATAAGGTATGTAAAGGCTGGAGCCGATGCACCTTCCGCGTCAGAGCAATCTCTCGGTTCAAAGGAGGGGTGAGCAAATGTATTTGTACTCGAGCCATCTGCGGCATCTCCGAATAGGCCGGGAATCCGCTCCATCTGCTTTCTCTGGCGGATTGAAGCCGACTTCCCAGGTGCAGTTCCGGGCGGAGAACCACTATTCGGTAAAGCAGAAGCGGGAATGGCTGCATCCGGGCGGGGCGAGTACCCGGCCAACTCAACCTCTACAGGTGATCTCAATGGATCGAATGATTGGCATCCCAGGCCCTTTTGACTAGCGGGAGAAGGGAAGTCACAGCTGGCCCCAGGAACTGGTTGCGGGAGATGGCGCTTAGCTCCCAGGTAGAGGTCTCTCGAGCCTTTCTTTTCACACTGTTGGGGGAACTCCCGTCTATCGATACGGGGTTACATCTTCTTTTTATGGGAAAGCTTCTAGCTACCGAAAAGGATCCGAGCAAGCTCATCTTCTAGAATCAAATCACATCGAAGAAAGGTAGCACTTCCAGGGCAGAGTACTCAATACTTTTTTTTTTTCTTTTCTTTGTGCTCGTGTCAGCATCTTTTGGTTAACTGATTCAGTTACCGATCAATCTGGCCCTAGGTTCCCTAGCTCCAACGCAGAAGGACTCTCATTTCGTCCAGATCTTTGCTTTGCGGCATCTCCAACTGCAAGCTCTGATGGATCAATCTATTACATGCGATTTGAAGTCTTCATAAATGAGAAAGGTCGAGTCGGATACCTATAACGAGAAAAAAGGTATTTTATTTTGCTAATCCCAAGGGGACTGCTTCCTAATGAAAGTCATTACTCTGCTAATCTTAAAAGGGCTACTTCCTGATTCATTCCACATTTCACATTCCCCTGGGGTACCACCTTTGCTACTCGTAGATTGAAAAAATTCTGTCAGCTTCGCAGCCGGGCGCTTTCCCACTTCCTTTTTCGCTTTGTGCTTCATTACTAGTCCTAAGGCATCTTAAACACGAAAGACGGGGACCAACCCTCTCTCTCTCTCTGAGACATCTCAGCGGTAGTTCTTCTCAATCAGCGACCTAGCCACGTGTAAACAAGGAATTTCGTCAATCTAAGAGAATAGTATATTATAGTAGTAGAAAAAAAGCATCAGTGTCTATTAGAAGAGTTGCCTCTCCCAGGTAAATATAGATAGCCTAACCGAACAAAAACGGAAACTCTCAGGAAATAAGCAACCTAAGGCTATTTGTTATGATTGGTAAGTTCGTTCCCAGCTTCATATATCGATTTATGCCTTTATAGACTCGACTCCTTGAGCACCCTTGGAAAGAAAAAAGAAGGAAAGCGCTCATCCCAGGTACTAACTTCACAACTCCGCAACTACAAGACGGGATCCTCTCCTTAGCATAAAGCACCCCCTTGGATTCATCCGAAATCTATTCCGATTCAACCGCAAATGCTCTTTCCAACTCCCTCAATAAACGCTAGCATGCAGCTCCCAGAGCTACCATGAGGTAAGAGCTATCACTAAGCTTCCAAACCAGGAGGACTCACGAAGGGGCCCAGGATAGGCAAGAAGGGAGTACAGGCGCGGAAAAGAAGTCCAGCAGGCAGCCCATCCCAATGGAGTAGAAGCGGGCCTTCGCTGGACCAATCGACTTTTCTCTCTATCGTCTCGAGTTAGAGCTAGTCTAGTAATAAAAGAGAAGCAGATTCCCCATCAGTTTATATGAGTAACCTAGAAGTTGGCAATCCATTAAAGATTGTCCGGCGAGCACAAAATCCTGTCTAGAAGCTGGTGCCATACGAGTAAGAAACCTGCTTGAAACCAATCTGTTTTGGTTTTCCCATAAGTCTGTCATACGAGTATACCAGAGGCTGAAGGTATTGAGTGATGATCCTTCCTCAACCCTAAGCTAGGCGAATCAATAACAAAGCAAGACTACTTTCCGGGGTACGCCATAAACGAAGTAAGAAGGCTGTCAATCAAATATGGTACGCGGTGCTTATCAAATAAAAAACTATCCCTTAAAAGTGAGTTAGAAAGGTAAGAGTCTTGTACCTACCTAGTAGAACTTCTAATAACTAATAATAAGAAGAATTTTCTCAGAAGCGAGAGCGCACCTCGAGAAACAAGTCTCAGGAAGTGAGTTAGTTATAGTATTACAGGAGCTAATAGCTTCAGAGAAATAAGCATAGGAAATACTGGTGGGAATCTCACCTCCAAGCCTTTCATGGGCCCCAATGATGACGTTAAAATACCCAAAGATCATTGATAGCAGAATGAAGATCCTGCTATAAAGATCTCCTCATAATGTAATTAAATTATTAGAAGCATACAAAAAAATGAAAGCGCAGCTAACATTATCCAGGAACAAGGAACAGGTAATAGATTAAGCAGTAATAAAGGTAATGGTTGGAAGCTGATGGATGGCCGAGTAAAGAACCCAGATATTATAAGGGAGACCGTTACAGTGGTTCAAGGTAGCTAAATTCATGTTTCACGAGGACCAGAAAGAAGAAGGGAGATTTGAAAAAGAAGTAAAATTTTCAGCAATACAAAGAGGTTTTCAGCTGTTTCCAAATACGGCGGATCTGGAGGCCAAGGGCCTTCTATTGAAGGAAGAACAGAAACGAAACAGCTCTCTTTGCGTACTATGGATCTCTTACGTGCGACATTCCTTGCTTTGACTTTGATGAGCAGCATCCAGTACATTCACCCCGGCTGGGCAGTAGCGCCAAGAAGAACTTCAAGTGGCTCTTTGGTTCAATGTAGAATGAGATTTTCCCTGCTTTCCTATGTAAGGAAAATGGAACTCTTTTCTTTGAATTTGAGAATTTCGATATCGCAGGGAGGGACTTAACTTAGGTAATTCTCTTCTCCGGCTTTTAAGCAAACCCGGGAGCGGCTCAGCGTATACATGTTTTTTGTCTTTTCTCCGGGTCCGCAGAGCGCATAGGTAGTCAATACTAGCTCTCTTCTCTAGCGAACTCCGGCGCCATTTTTGCTGGGGAAAGAGCGAGAGGGTCCGTCCGAAGGAGGTACGAAGTAGCAAGGAACAACGGTTGGGGGGTTCTAAATTGTCGCTGGAACGTAAGGGACTAGGTGTTTTGCCATGGCATCGGGATAAGCTAACTCCGGCTTCCCAGCCAGGCGCTTCCCCTAATTCTAGTTAGGCTATTTAAACAAAACACCCGGCCTCTCCCTATCCTCCCGTTGGTCGCCTCTCCCTTGCCTTTTCCGAGTCTTGATTCCCACCGAAAACTCTTAAGGTAATTCAATTCGGCTTCTCAGCTAACCGTTTCTCTTCCCCGCTCAACGCACTCTGGCTTCTCAGCAAGTCCGGCTTTGCAGTCTATTCCGTGCCCTGGCTTTTCCGAGTCGAGATTACCAGCGAACATAGGGTTTTCCGCAAACAGAGCAAACGTAGCCCACGGAGCGGTAATGAAATGAAGCGCAGAGCTAGCAGAAGTTCCTGTTCAAACTCTCTTTAACGAGTGGGCAGGCTCCGAAAACATAGTCTTACCGGCAAACGTAGGCTTCAAAAAGGCTTAGAAGGAGCTATCTTTCTTTGACTGAAATACATAGGGTCCGGTCCGTCCGCAGGAGGTAATTAAATTCGTGATAGGAGTAGGCTCCGAAGGGTCCGAAGGAGGTCCCGAAGGGGGTACGCAGGAGGAATCGAAGATAGCAATCTTCTCCGCGTAGGTTCCGAAGGGGTTTAGGAAGGGATAGGGGTGTAGCTCGAGTATCCGCAGAGGTCCCGAAGGGGAAGGAGTGGGCAGTGAGACTATAGGTACGCAGTCGCAATACTTTTAGGATAAGGTATCCGCCCAAAGGAGTCTACTAAGAAATAAGCGGGAGAGGAATGAGGAGAGGTTCCGAACGAAGAATCAGTGTTTTGCCATGGCATCGGGATAAGCAAAGTAGGAAACCCGGGATAGCAAACGGATAAACCAGTGGCTTCCTGGCCGGCAGGGACGCAAGGGGTTTAGTTTAGGGGAGTAGGCTTCTCTTGATTCGTTTCAGCAAACACGCGAGCAAGACTTTTAGGAAGAGGTCAATTCAATTGACTGATATGCACTGAGGAACGAAGTAGCTCGACCGGCTGAGGTTCTAAAGCTGCTAACCAATCTGGGACTCTTTTTTTTTTCAAAGTATCAACACCGGAAGGGGAATTGCCTTGGGACCGGCCTTAAAAGAAAGATCGAGCGTCTAATTTCGTAGATTGAGATGCAGCTGCTCTTGCTTTGTGGCTTCTAGCCGGGAACAAGACATATCTTCCCATCTCCTCAGCCGATCTTTCATTGATCTGTGATTCCTTCCCGTGCGTGGGACTGGCTGGCTAATCAAATGCCTTTTCGGTTGCTTTCTTGACCAGTTGGACCGGTTTCGGTCTATACCTTAACCAAGGATGCCCTCCTCTTGAAATGAGAATGGGTAAGAGATCTGGTCGAGTCTCCTATATGGACTGCGCCCATTACTTATGAGAAAAGTTCCCCTCCAGTAAGGGGGAAGTTTTCTTTGAGTGAACGTAGCGATGCCGGGGCCGGTGAGCTAGTGAGGTAAGACAAGACCGGTGCGGACTACTTATTACTTCTTCTACTAAACCTAGCTTTAGCTGCTAACGAAACGGATTCACTAGAGGTTAGGACTGGCTCTTGCCATAGTTGCTTGCTATAACCCTTGCCCTAACCCTGCGACCAAAAGTAGCATTGTTGAGAAACCCCCATATTTTTTGCATAAAGACCTTTTTCACTAATAAGACGGAGATCAAAATGAAAAAAGTGCATCTCATATAGATGAGAATTGGCATTCATGGATTTTCACTCATAAGGGCTCTTGAAAAATGAAAAAAGCGCATCTCATATAGCTGCGAAATGACAGATTTGGAGGGCCATGCTTGCTATAAGAATTCCCTTACTCTAGTGGGGCATACTTCTATCTGTCTGTCCTATAGGACAGACTCATCCATTCCTATCGTCTCGGAAGTAGGAGTTGCAGCTAATGGCAGCCCTCTTCTCTTGCTTCCTAGCTTCACCCCCTATCGACCGATGCTCTATACGCCAACCTCTTCTGGCACTACTTCAACAGCTTGACTAGCTTGGACTGGTATACTTCTCCTCTTTGCTAGACTTCCTCTTCTCTAATGCATATGAAATTTCGCTTGCATATAATATCTAATATAGGCTTCTTTCCATCAGCTTGCATCCCTTTTCTTGCTTATTTCTGGGAATCAATTCTTCTCTTATTGGCGCTCGGGCTCCTGTCTCGGGGGATCCCATCGCTCCCTTCGGTGAAAGAAGCCTCTTCCTTAATGTCTCTTTATTAATGGAATATCTATCTAAAGCAACAAGCCAAGCGTACTTCCTATCCACTCAGCCAACTCTCTCATTCACCGAACTACCAAGGTGCCAGATTTCCTTAGCTCCAAAGCATGCCAGTTAAAGAACTCCTTCGGTATACTCTTAATACAAACGCTACTCCAGTTAAAAGGTATACGTTTTTAATAAAAGAAAAAACCAAAACGTATCCGGGTAGTACGCCTGGAACAAAAAGGTTCGTCGTACAATTGCGGCGATTAAAAAAAAAAAAGAGTATATCCCTCTCCCTTAGTGTCTTTCCACTTCCGTCGTTCAGGAACAAACACTTCGCCTAATTCTTTTGAATCCCGGCCCGGTTTTTCCCCACTAACCAATTACGTTACGACCACTGAACAAACTTGGTTGACGAACATGGTTTATGCGCCGCTAATGTAGCGGCTTGTCGAGCATTTGACAAACTCACACCATCCATTTCAAATAGGATTTGTCCCGTGGACACACGAGCAATCCAACCCGTAGGATTTCCTTTTCCTCTTCCCATTCTGACTTCTGTAGGTTTCCCGGTAATAGGGAGATCTGCGAGAACTCTTACCCATATCTTACCATTTCTTCGGAATTGTCCGCTCATAGCACGATGGAATTGTCCGATTGTAGCCCGACGCGCTGCTTCAATGGCTCGATATGAAAGACGACCAGCTTTACAACTTTTAGTGCCATATCTTCCAAAACCAAGTTGTGTACCGTCCGGTTTGCAACCCCTACTACATCTGCCTTTACGATATTTACTATATTTCGTACGTTTCGGATATAGCACGTCCCCCCTTTTTTTTACTATATGAAATCCACACTTTGACACCTGAGATTCCGTAACGAGTAGATACTTCCGCAGGAGCATAATCTATTTTCTGGTTAAATACATTACGAGATGTTTTTCCATACTTTCCGCATTCAGTTCTAGCTATTTCTGCGCCTTCTGATCGACCTGAACAACATATACGGATCCCCTCAACCCCTTTTTTCATTACTAATGGAATATCCTTCACTATTTTACTCAAAATGGAACGAAATGATCTTGTTTTGTTCCTCAGTTGAAAAGAGATGTCTTGAGCAATCGGAGAAGCACTTTGATAAACAGATTTTATCTTGACCGACTCAATTAAGGTATTAGTCTTTGTTCTATTAGACAACAAAGATCGCATTTTTTTCACTTCGTTTAAATAAAAGTTGTACCCGTACGGAATTTTTCTCTTTCTCAGTATGATCTCTATCATCATCTCTATTCCCTTTATCAATTCTCCTATCCCACCTAGGTTTATGAATTTCTCTATCAATTCCATTACCTTATCCTTACCCATGAGGTTCCAACATTTGATCCTTAATTGACCTAGGAGTTGTTCCCGGGCATCCTCAAAAAAAAGGTTCTTATACACCCCAACCCCATCCCTTGGAAAGAAAAAGGTAGCACCGAAGAAAGGAAAGAGCAAGATGGTGGTTTTTGTTGTTCCCGCGAAGCGAAGATCATTCGCTTGGCGAATTAAGTAGGTCAACCTCTTTTTGGCTTTGGCCAAACACTTTTTCTCGCTGGTCGAGCTTTCTACAAAAAAAGCGATGCGAGAACGTATTCGCTTATCTAAGCTTCTTCCTTGTGCATTCGCTCCCCCCATCGTAGATGGTTCAGCCACGCCCGGTGCCACGAAATGATTGAGAACTACGACGGAGTCGAAATTCATTTTGTTCTTTGTATTCAATAAATATTGCATGACCGAATAATTCAAGGAGGGGCGCACTGCAGGGAGGGTCCTTTTAAGTAGATGACTCGTCGGGCCGTCGGAGCGGGACTTCTTTTGGAAAAAGAACTTGAATAACTTCGTTTTTCTGAAGGAGTCGTCATTTTCTATCAGGAACGCTATGTCATTTACAACCCCGGCGTATTTCGGATGCTTGAAGGCCCCGCTGACCCGAAGTGATTTAGAAAGATTCTTCTTTATCGATGGTAATCGGTCATGGTATCCATAGCGTTGCTTCTTTTTCGGCCAAATCCTTCTTTCGTTTTGCTTCTCCCGGTCGTCGAGCCTGATCGACTCGACTCTTTTCGCTGCCTCCCGGCCTCTCACTTCGTTTCGTTCTTCTTCTGTATCGTTGCTTGAATGAAGACACCCGATCGGCCCGACTTTCCCGAATGTCCACCACCGGCCCTTCTCCTTTCCGGGTCTGGTTTTTTCGCGCCGTTTCAGTCGTCGTGGTCGACGGGGAAGAAAGAAATGAATGAATGTTCTTTTTGGAAAATGTAGAATAATACACCTACCGAGACGAAAGCCAAAGGTGAGTCTCGTAGGTGGACGTATCGAACCGAAATAAGATCTCAGATTGACATCTTGATACACTGATTTACCATAATAATAAATAGAGTCAATGGTGACTCCGCCGTGGGAAGAGCCGCTTCTTTCTTGCTTGATAGGGGGGGCTCCATTCACCAACGCAGACTAAAAGTGCTCTCCGAACCGTGCTGGATAGTCACCCATCACACGGCTCTCAAACCCAACCTGTGGTGGATCCCGGGGGACAAAGTAAAAGCGCTTGATCCTTTGCCCCATACTTTGAGATGCTCCTCCCCGCCGATCAAGCAGCGACGCTGCTCGTGATAGGCTTAGCTTTAAGCCGCTATCGTTCGGATAAGTCAAGTCCCTTCGTTCGGTTCGCTCAGGTGGTCTTCCCTTATCTTTCCTAACATTAAGAGTTGTTCTGGTTTGAGAAAGGAGCACCGGCCGAGCGCCCTGAATGAATAAGAAATGGACAGCAGAGGGAATCAATGATTCTTATTCAACCGAGTTGAAGCTAGCAAGATGTCGATTACACACCGGAAGTTGGTAAGAACTGAGGAACAATGCCCCCCTAACCTAAGTAGGTCTACCAGCGAAGCAACTGGTACTTGATCGGGCGGGGGGCTGGTTTCGTGCAACGCCCTCGCAGCAGGAAGAGGGAGTTGTCATTTGAAAGGAAAGGCCCTTTGATAGGGTTCCAAACCTGCGCAACCCTGAAAAAAAAAGCCCTTTCTATGTTATTAGTAAAGCCTAAACGTCCTTATTGAAAACTAAAGCGCTAACCTTATTATATATATATAAAGAAAAGCAACCTTTCGCCTTTATTGATATATATAATATAAAAAAGAAGCTTACTTACTAATAAAGCGGCAACAAGCACCTTCTTTCTCAAAGTAAAGTTTACCGCTTCTTACTTTAGAAAGATTGCAGCGTTAGCGCTTTACTAATATAATATCAAGTGTAAAGGGGACTCTATCATGATCTTACGAATCTACAACTCTCTTTACTGAGCGAGACTCCATCCATATCCCTTCCCTACTAGTGGGTTATTCTTAATTTTCCATTCTATCATTTGTTTGACAGCTTAAACTAGTTTCCATTTTAGATAGGGTTTCGGTCTTAATCAAGATGGGTCAGGGGCGCGTCGGAACGGTCGGTGGCTGCTTAGTCTCATCCGAGAGTCTAATCTCTTTGTACGGGTTTTTTTGTCAAAGAAAAAAAAGAAAGAAGGGGGTCGATTTAGGCTCCTTCCCCTCCACTGCATAGCTGCGCTAGCAGGTACTACGAGCCCTCTGTCCCACGCATCTAACCAGCTCGCGTGGTTCACCGGTTCCACCGAAAACTCTCATTTGTTGAAGCGGAGCATAGTGCGCTTTAGGCGCCGAGCGAGAAACGTCTCTTCTTTCGTTTCGGTTTATTCACTGATCTGAAACTTAGCACTTGTTTTCTTATTGATTCCAGAGGCGGTGGCGTTCTTGAATGAAGTCTATCCGAACCTAATTAGCACTTCTCAGATCAGGCTAGGCCTCTCCAGCTGAGCTGGGCGCCGGGGCCCTGGATGCGCTAGCGATCGGCACATAGGGGGGGTAGTTGCCCGGGTTTCTCGGCCTGGTATCCTTCACCTCGCGTTCATGATATCTACATTCAACTGTGCCCCGGAGACACGGTCGAAGCACGCCCGCCCAGTGTGCTTCTTTCACGACATGCTCTGGTCCCGGGTGTTTTCCAGTGGTCTTCTAGCGTTAGAAGAAGTCGTGTCCGTCCCGGACATCTGCAACGTCCTCCCACGCTTTTTTTTTTTTAATATAGGACAAGGAAAAGACTGACCCATTCGGTGACTTTCGCGGTCGCCCTCACTGAACCGACTTGAATCTGAACTACGATTCAGATCAAGTCTTACCGAAATCGGATTTCCTTTTCGTGCCATATGCGCTTAGACTTTCCTTTTTCCCCCTTTTCTTCCCGGTCCAATATTTGTTCTCGAAAGTCTTCGTTTCCGTGTCAAAGCAAACTCTCCAAATTTATGACCAACCTTTCCTTCAGTGATCTTACAACGAACAGGAGTTTTTCCATTGTAAATTTGTACGGAGCAATTTACGAATTCCGGCGAAATAGAAGATCTACGTGACCAAATTTTCCTGTTCAAAAGAAGATCTCTCTTCTTCTTCATTCTCAACAGGAATGCATCAACAAAACTGCCCTTCCATATAGATCGTCGTGGCATGAACTCAGAATTTCTTCGATTCCGCCCCTACTTCAATTAAAGCTAGCTCCTACTCCTCCTCCTTCATCGTCGTTGGTCCTTTCTTTCTCTTAGCTGCGACTTCCCCTCTATTCTATACGCAATTAGTTTTTTGTGGTTTGTGCTGTAATAAGAAAGATGTTGCTATTCTACGATGTGGCGTTCCAGAAAGACTCACTTAACACTTTTTCATTCACACCGACCAGCTAGTGCGCTGTCACTTGGTATCGGATCTTTTCTAAATGAATCATTTGCCCTTCGACGGGAACTCCTACTACTACCTACGTCATTCTTTCTTTAATAAAGCAATTTCCCCCTTATTAGATAGGGGCAAGCCTAGTCCTAGTCCGACAAGACTAGCAAACATGCTACCAGGCCTAGCTACCATAAGACATAAGAAAGGAAGGGAAAGCGAACCACAGAGACCATTTCACAAGAGCTGAAAGAAGAGTTATTTGAATTACCCCCGGGGATTTCTATTTAAGAGCCGGGTGAGCTACCTTAATAGGATAGCGAATCGGATCTCTCTTTTCAGCTTAGTCGTGCAATGAGTGGGAAGTCTCCCCCGTAAGGCAGGCTGACGTTCGACTAGCTTTTAGCTGGAACGTGGCTAATTTAACCGGAGATCGTAGTCTCAATCCTAACCGCAGTGAACAGAGGATTTGGCCCAGCTTCTCTGATCTTTCTTGGTAGGAGGGCCTTGCCCTCCCTTGGTCTTCTGCTTTCATGTGAACAAAAGGAAGAAGCGGTCGTCTCTTTTCACGACTCCCTTGTCGCTGGTAATACAATCTCATCTGTGTTATAGCCCTGGCTGATTGTAAGGATTGCCGTTCTTGTCCGAATGTGAGGGAATTTTAAAAATTATGTATGATGGATAAAGATGCGAAGTTTTTTCTAGGAGATATCTAAAGTCGAACTCTATAGATGAAAGAGCTTGACTTAGTACCCCGTCCCCCAAACTCTCGTCAACCTCACAGAAAATTCAATGGCAATGGTTCACCTCAAGAACACATCGCCCACTTCTTGGCTGCTTGCCAGGATACTGCCTTGAGTGGACCCTTATTATATTACTCAGGCAATTTGTTCAAACTCTATCAGGACCTGCTTTCACATGGTACAGCAAGTTAGTTCCGGCCTCTATCACTTCATGGGAACAAATGGGGGATGCATTTATCACACGGTTCTACAGCACCCAAAGAAGTGTGGGAATCACGGAGTTGACTCAAACTGAAGAGCAGATGCATGAAAAAGCAGCCGATTTCATCAACCGCTGGAGGAATCTAAGTTTACATCGTCCTCAACCCATCACTGAGTCAGAAGCAGTTCGCATGTGCATGAACAACCTTCGACCAGACATGGCGGTATATCTACAAGGTGTACGGCACATCACTTTTGAAGAGCTTGCTTCCAAAGCCACAGATATTTAGACCTCTCTTAGTCACATCGCCCGACGATCTAAGTTCGTTGATAAAGTGATTGATAAAGAAGGAGAGAACTCCTGAGAAGACACAGACAAAACAAGCCTGTGTGGTGGAACCTAGAACTTCAGGCCTGTGTGGTGGAACCTAGAACTTCAGGTGCTACCTCAGATGAGACCAAGATAAACTTCTAGCCAAGTAAAGTAAGCTCAAGCCGAATCTTCTCAAAGAATAAAGGGTCCTCAAAAGTTTCTAAAGGAGAAGGGCGAGGTTTTAATTCCTGACGAAGAAGTAAATGTCTTATTCAAAGGATTGAGAGAACTAAATCTCATCGAGTTGTCAGACTCTAAGCGTCCACATGAAGCAGATCGTGTAGGGGATCCACTATATTGCCCTTACCACAGGGTTTTGGGACATAAGATCCAAGATTGCTTTGTCCTGAAGCGCAAAACAAAATCAAAAGGCTGATAAATGAAGGAACCATAGACGCCGAACTCTTGAAGACTATAAAGAAGGGTAAGAAGGTGGCTGCATCTAACATGGCGACTTATTCTTGCCTCACGATCGATGTATTCGACGAAGATGATGGCCCACTCCACTTCCCGGAGGAGCCAGTTTATGTCAACAAGATAACTCTAAGGTCGGGTACTCAATTACCTGACGTACAGCCTCCAGCACCTTCAGTGGGGGCATCCCCAGCTCCACCTAACCAAACAGCTTCTCCTGAGAAGAAAAAAAAAAATTTCATGGCCCATCTGAACTGAAGAAAAGACCCTCCTTGCTAAGCGTGTACGACGCATTGTGTCTATCTGAAGATCTTAAAAAGGCGCTGATTACAGCTCTGTCCTTTCCTGAAGAAAGTCAAGCAGAGGTTGCAAAAATCGACACATCGACGGCTCAATGCTGTTCTATAGAATTCTCAGATGAAGACTTGTTGCTGGGGACTAAGTTGCACAACCGGCCTTTGTTGATGGCTGGAAGTCTTGAAGACATACCTGTATCCAGAATCATATTAGACTGCGGGTCCGCGATAAACATCATCCCTTTGAAGATGCTGCTGAAGTGGGATATACTATCAATGATCTCAGTCCAACCAATGTCATGATACAAGGATTCAACCAATCGGGTCAACAAGCCCTAGACACCATCCGATTACGGTTAATGATCGAAGATATGATGACTTATGTCACATTTCACGTCATCGATGCTATCACCTCCACCAATCTTCTTTTTGGACGTCCTTGGCTGCACGAGCACAAAGTAGTGCCCTCTACATGGCATCAGTCCTTTAAGTACAAGACTCCCGTAAGTAGATGTCTCACGGGCGAAGGAATAGAGTAAGGCCTTTCTAACTCTTTATCCTCAAAATGAATCTCTTTTCCCGCTTCAACTCTGATCGGTAAAGCGGTTGTAAGATGCACTTCTTGCCGGGATTCTTGATTCAAAGAGCTGCTAACGGGGAGAAGTCATACCTGACCTTAGGAGAGGAAGGATTTGACCTATCTATCTAGAGGGAAGGAAGTTCATAGCCAGTCCTAAACCTCAAGGGAAGAAGAAGCAAAGAGCAATCTCATTCTAAAAGCGCCTTCTATCTCTACCCTAAAAGTAATCTCTCTGGCTTCGCCTAAGCTCCTCCCTAGCAGCACTCTTCAATTAGCTACTTCACTCTGGTAGCTTGCTCATGAAACTCCCGTTGCCACATCGAAACCCCGTCTTTTTGGTTAAAAAGAAATTTCCCTTCATACGAGCCCACTTTTCAGTGACAACTTGTCAAAACCCCGTCTTTTTCATTAAAAAAGAGCGATTTAAGCATTCAAAAACTAAGAAGGTGGTCAAACTGGTTAGAGGGTCAGGGTTGCTGCGCTTTATCTTAAACAATGTGCATCATGCCTTCAGATGGCGTATGGGGGAGACCCCAGGCCATCTGAGCCCTTACCAGTTTCCGTCTCCCTTACTAGGTCAGGGTATCCTAGGATAAGACCCTCCTTCCATAGAATAAAGATATATAGGAAGGATGAGGTTTCGGATCTGTTAGTCAAGATCTACTTGTCGTTCTTCTCCTTGGCTAAGCTGGTAGAGCTCGCCAAGAGGGTGGATAAATCTACTTTTAGATCTATCATTGATCCTCCTAAGGATATTGATGCTGTCCAGCAACTGGTGGGTGAGATAAAAGAAAGTATATCATCAGTTGTTGCGCGGTATCTTCCCTTGATCTCAACCATACCTCTTGATCAAGGTATGACCTGGGATCCTACCTGGAAGGCACTGCCCACGCACAACCTTAGTCTCGGGTATATTAACGAGGCTAGAAAAGAGCGCGGTCTGAAACCGATCAAAGGGTTGGTGTGGCTAAGTCAAGCTTCGTCTTTTCCGGCCTGAGATGTCATCGTTCACTTTCTTGATGGAATGGATCCATTCAAGGGGTGAGCAATGGTCATCTGGTTGTCTGTGGCCACAGTGGAGGAGGTTTGCTTTGGATCGGGGTAATAAGATTATCTCAAATCTTTGTCTTGAGGAATTTGAGGCAAAGGTTGGTCCGAAGCTGCCTTCCTACCGGTCATTGGAATTACCACCAATTACCGGCCGACTAGGACAAACCCTAGAAGGGGGAGGCAAGAGACGGATAAAGGAAAGACTCTCTCACCGAAAACAAGTACACGAAAAAATGACTAGTGCCCGATCGAAATGTCACGTATGGTACTGCCGAGCCAGCTCCCGGAAGAGCTAATTCGGATAGTGAGTTAAGTATAGTACTTTTTTCCTCTCTCCTCTTGTAACAGGCTAGTGTTTTCAAGCCTCTCGTTATTACTTGAGCTCCCTTCCTTGGGTCCCATCTCCTGCTTTTTTCAAAGCAGCTATATTTGAATTGAATCTTCTGGAGTTCGATAGCCAGGTAAGACTTTCTACCAGTCCCAGTATTTGTCTATGGATAAGGAGAAGTCGCCTATGGATAACCAGTATTTGCCTACCCATCCTAGAAAAAAGTGCTTCCCTTTCATAAGGCTCTAACTAGCTAAAGGACTAAACGAGCGTAAGGAGCATGCCGGGACTTAGAGGACTATCTTGGATAGCTTTTCTCCTAGCGAACAGCAGAGATTGTGATTCCATCTAAGGAGCTAACTATTTCAAGGTTTATTGCTACCCTCTATTTATTCCTTTTTATTGTCCCCGTGTGAGTATGCCGCATATGAGTAGTCCCTTCCCATTGTAGGAGGGAAGGAGGATTCATTCACAGATGCCCTGCCCCTAGCCCTACCATGGAAGAAAGATATAGCCCTACTGAGAAAAACTATATGAGCCCTCAAAGGTAAAACAACCATGTCGTAAGCCCAAGTCAATCCCTCTCTTCGAATTATCTTTGCTTTGCTATTTCATCTGAATCCCGATCTTTGCATCCCTCTCTTTTTGAATGTCCATCAAATCCTAAGGCTAGCCAGTAGAAATACCTTTCTTTTAGGAGAGATCCCACCTCCCTTCTTTAGCGCTTGTTCTGAATAGAATAAGCCCTTCCTTCTCGGTGAAGGAGAGGGAAGGAAAGCCACTTCTGTTGAAGGAATCGGAGCTGCTAACTAATAAGCATATGACTCTTTATCGGCAAGCTCAGCAACGAGAAGTTTTCCTCCACTGGAAATCTCTACTGTAAAGCGGTTGTTCAAGAGAGTTCTATTTTTTCTAAAGAATTCAAGCAATTCGGAGGCGAAATCCTTGCCTTGCTTGGGGTACTATTTGATTGGTACATCATGAGCAGTCTTAGTTTATTCTACTCATGAGAAGAAGCGGTTATGGCTGCCAAAAGTGCTGCGCACTAGTTAAGGTTACGCTTTCTGAGCTGTTGATTTTCTACTTTAATCGGATTGCGCGCCTTGCTATCTTCTTCCCTTATCTAATGACATATAGAAGCATTGCTTGCTTTGCTACGAGCTTGACTAGTGCTCTTCAACTCTTTATTCGGTCAGGGGAAAGTAAACTTTGACTGCGTGGTTCATCCGATACAGGAGATTGGTAATGGCGCGACCATAAATTGCGAGTCCCCGCAAAAGAAAGCTGCCATCCCCTTCGGTATGAGGTGTGATTGGGCTGTGGCGCTGTAGATCGATCCCGCCCACCTTGGACCACTACCCACTGGCTTCCGGTCTATCCCTTTTCCTCTGATGGTCTGCCTAGTCTCACTCTCTTCCTTTGTTACAGAGGTCCTGTACCTTACAAAATTTTTTTTCTAGTGTAAAGCTTGTCTATTTTGCTTAGAATGAACTGGTTGAGAATAGCACTGAAAGGTTCAACTCACTCATCTCAAGATCAGGATGATTGATAATAAGGAACTAGGTGTGAGCAGTACAGTAGTAGATCGAGTCTTTGGCCTAATTCCCTTGTCTTGTAGACTGACTCCCTGTGCCCTCTTTGGATGGCGCTGGACCACCTTACCTTATAGTTAGAGGCGAAGATTGTGATTCACCCGAGGGAGGATCTTTTTCTGTCCGAACTTCTTTCGGTTCGGAAAGTATAAGATAGGTCGAATAACTATTGGTTTTTAGCTTTTGAGTTTTATGTCTTTAATACCCCCCCCCGGAAGAAAGACTGAACTCAAACCTAACTCAATTGGATGGTCTCCCCTACCTTCCCACTGATACGATAGACCAAGGCGCGAAGTCTTGCGCCGGCCTACCGCGAGTAAGTTTCCTAAGTTAGACGGGTGTCGGTAAGAAGTTCACCAGTCAGCGACTCACCACTAGGTTATTCGCAATGTTATACCGGACGTAAATAAAGGATACCCGTAAGGTCAGTACCTAAAGTCAGCTAGACAGCACTAGGTTCTTCTCCGGCGGACCTTTCTAGGCTCTAGGCACCTTGCTGGCTGTGCGTGTTGCAGACCCTGACTTTATGGTTATTGGGTCACTCTCGCGTGGGAATCGGGCCCACGAGGTTCATCATTCGAGTAAGCTCTCCCGCAGTTCGGATACTATAGACATTCCCACTACGATGGCCAACATAGCGAAAGAAGGGGACAACTCCAGCTGCAGGCCTACCACGACCAAAAGGAATGCTTCAGACCCAGATCGAGATCTATACGGAGCTATCCGAAGGCTTCTATGGTTCGGTTCAAAGAGAGGGCAGGCCTTAAGGCGGGCCGAAGTCTGTGACGTGACTTTCTCATTAGCAATTTCGCTAACCGCCGCCCTAGGTTCTTCCCACTAAAGTGGACATGTGTGAGCGGGCTCTATTCTCGGCTTTGCCGTTGGCCCCTTATTAACGAAACCCACGGGTTCATTTGTTTTCTTTTTCCATGGAGAGAATAGCACACCAACTTCGTCCTTCTCGCAGTGGAGCTGGTCCTAGATCATATCCATCATTTGACGGAGGATTTCCACACATTCATATTCTTCAAAAGATCATCGATCCACTGTTGGCGAAGAAGGGCGGGAAGGTGCTCTTTCAACTGCTGGCTTTCCTAAGAAAATCTGTTGTTTCCTGCCCCGCGCGAACCCTCCCTTATGGAACTCCCATCTCGGTCTTTCTCACCCGGCTTATGAGCCATTGTGGCTAGACCAGAACCTAGGGTTTGCCACCAGCTATAGCGTATTCTAAAAGCAATGACTCCAAAGTAAGAAACACAGGTTCGAGGTGGAATGAATTCAAAAGATGGGTGTACCCCATTTCCTTAGTTGAGAATTGACTACTCTCTTGATTCAGCTTGATTCAGAAACTGGCTTTTCATTCGCAAATCCTGGCGAAATAGATCTATTTGAGGGCTTATCTGTCTTTTCCGAGTCTTCGGTAGCTAGGTTTAGCAGCTATCTTTCCAATCCTGATGTTACTCTAAAAGAGCAAACCGTGCCACCGAGATCATAAGCAGATCTTTCTCCTATGTCTCGTATTATCTTATAATAGGAGCACGCCTGCTTTTAGCTATTAGTTTCACTCTTGCTTTTGCCTTACCCTCTATTATATTAGTAAAGGGCGAATGAGGGGCGGGGAATAGGAGATTATAGAGCAACTGAATTAACAAGAAGAGAATCTGGCGCTTCCTCTGATTTGGCAGCTGCTGATTCAGTAAGAAGTTAATCTGGAACAACTTACTTTGCCTTTGCATTCCCTATTGGCTGATTCAGTAACAACTGACTTTGCTTTAGCAAGTTCCTCTTTAACTGACTTACCCGATTCGGGTTCTTCCTCTGTAACTCCTGACCCGGAGTCAGTACTAGGACTTTCCGCTTTAACTTCTTCTTCCTCTGAGGGAACAACTGATTCAACCGATGAGTCTTCTTCCGGTTCTGCCACTGAGGCAAGAACTTCGTCTTTACTTGCTTTAGAATCTGTAACAACAGTAACAAGAAGTTCCTCTTTAACTCCTTCCTCTGGTTCTGCTTTAACTTCTTCTTCTGATTCTGGCCTAAATCTATTTCTTGAGGCTTCCTCTACCCTTCCTACTAGGATAGGAATGCCAAAAACAAAGAACCGGGATACTAAGATAGGAAGGTTTCAAAGTCAGCTAAAGCAGCTAAAGAAGCTGAGCTAGCTCGGAACAACCAGATAAGTGACCCATTCGATGGAATGACTGGATTTGAGAATGATGGTATAAAGAAGCTCTGCTGCTCATATACGCCCGTCTTCTGATCAGTAGGCGAGGCCTCACTGAACTCATTATGAATAGCTGGCGAGTCCCCTATCAGTACTGCCAAAGACAATCACTAGGAAAGAAACTCCTGGAGAGGATCACTCTCCGAACTCCCCTCACGGATCAGAACCGGAAAGCAAAGCAGACACGTCCCGCGCTGCCTGCCCAAGAACTAGGATCAGCTCCTTTAGGCAACTTTAGCTACCCGGAACTATATATAGAATAGATAGCCCGAAAGCATGGAGCTTCTTGTCCCATTTTATGAATCGAGATTGAAAAGTGTTTCGAATAAACGTCACAAAAACACGGGTTTACGCTACGTAAACCAGCTAAATCGACCTGAAAATGCTATTCCCTGATCGGAGAATGAATTGCTTGCGAGTCCCTGTGGTGAAGACTGATCAGAGCTAAGCTAACTCAAGAAGAAAGAAAGACAGAATTCCATGACAGATAGAAAGACCGGGCTTCGCTATAGCCTATCGGGCTAGAACCCTATCGAAGAAGTGGTATCGAATACGTTCCACTTGAGTATACGTTGCTCAAACACGAGAATCAGTGGTTTCAATCAACGAATAGGTTGTATAGTATAATAGGTTGTACAGGAGAATACAATACGTTGGTCTCATTCCATCCATATAGCTAGAACGAATCAATGGCTACACATGCGAATCAGTTGCTTGCTATAAAAGAGAATAAGTGGCTACCACCAGAGACAAAAGCGGAGGCGGCTCACTCGAATCTATCCAGTTTAGGTAATTCGACTTCAAAGCCAGTTTCGGAAGAAAGGGGTAGATATCCATTTAAAAGAGGAAGCGACTTTAGATATCTTCAAATAGAAGAAACAGGCTACACGCTAGCTGTCGTATACGCCCGTATAACTCTAAGCCAAAGAACAGAACCAGAGGAACAACCAGATCCGGGGAAGATGTCCCACCCATCACTAGAAAGAGGACATTTCTACTTAGTTGACTCTTTCTGGAAGGAATCTCTACTCCACTTGTCTAATCATCATCTCCAAACCAAGTTTCTTCCTTGGATGACCCGTCAGAAGGGAAGCTACAAAGCATATATAATAGTATGAATGGAACGATCGCTCTTACTGCGGTTTTAGTAGCCTTGGAAGTCCCTAGCTTGGAAGCTTAAGGCTTTCACCGCTCCTACTGTTGAATAAGGCTTTCCGCCAGCTCGATGCTCAAATAAAGAGGGGTTTGGCCTAATTGACCTAATAAAGAAAAAGGTTCTTCTTTCGGTTCTCACTGAAACTCTATAAAGAAAAAATATGGGGCTGGGCCTCCTACGTAATTACTTCACGCCAAAGTCAAAGTAGCTTCTTTTTCGATGTCATCAAAGAGGAATTTTCCTTTTTTTCCCTCGATCGGCATTGCTCTCGGGGCTAAATCTTACAGACTTTGGTCACACCTGACTTTCCTAATTGTACTGGAGCATTCCCCTCCTAAGGACCCCGGCTATCTTCTTTCTCTCTCTTATCCCGCTGTTTAGTAGCTTTTCGCCCTTGCTATCGATATCGACTTTCTCCGGTGAAATAGCAATAGACCTAGGCGCATTAGGATAAGGAAGATTCTTTATTACCGGGTGAATATAGAATATAGAAAATGCGTCATCTCCTCTCGGGACTCCATTTTTCTTAAGTCAAAGAGGTCGATGCCCGGTTATTAAGTCATCAAAAGGGCGAGGCATTCTTGCTTTTTTCGCCTAGCCTAGTTGAAAGACTAGCTCGAATGGCTTTTTTAGCACTAATAATAAGCTACTACTCCGCTCATTTCCGATCCTCGGAACCGGCCCTCTTCCATATTTCTCCTAGGCGTGCAACCTCTAAGCCACATTACCCGAGCCACCCTCTTCTCTTAAAGGGCTCTTTGCGAAGCATCCAATCTTGCCTTTTTTCTTTGGGTTTAACAGGTGGTCAGTTGCAGCTAAAAAGCAGTCTATTTTTCTAGTTCCCCACTCGTGTCTAACTAAAGTGGCTATTGATGATAAAGTCCTTTTTGGATCTTTACCCGCATAGCTTGAATGAAAGCAGCGTTTGGCCACCTATCTATATTCTCCGCCTGAAGGCTGTCTCGGTTCTTTCGTGTCAAAGTGTGACTTTGAAAGTCTCACCTTTATTTAGGAAATTCATTTCATTCCCCAAGCCACGGGCTTTTTATTCGCCCAGGTTCAGGTTAATAAAGTGGTAGTCCTCTTATGGGGTTTGAACCCTAGACCTGCCACTTAACCTCTACGATAGGTGTAAGCCCCTTGTCCTTTGACAGGCGTGCTTCCGAAGCTGCTGCTCGTGGTACTGTTTGGAGGCTTTCTTCGGGCTACCCGGATGCTTAAACTGCTTATGCTTCCTTCACCGTTGGGCTAGGTCCCAGCCGCTTGTAGTCATCTTCCCCATCTCCAGGTGCTATGGATCCTCGTGCATTGATCAGCTGTGGGCACGTCCGGAACTCCCCAGTGGGATTGACTCTTACCCGCCTTGAGGAGTTAATCAGCTGTGGAACTCCCTGCGTAATTACTTCTTTCTCGACCATCGGGAATTGGACTATTAGCTAGTCCGTCCCACTTGTACTTCTTTTTAGTTTAAAGGGCCCGGGGCTCTAAGCGATTCATTCCTTTGCGCAGTGTGAGTGACCCAATTCTATCTCAAATTCACGGTTTTCGCTCGCTTTAGTCTTGATCGGGCTTCCCAGCAGATGGGCTATTTTATTCTTTAACTGAGCTTTGCTTTTAGAGAATCTAGGATTCTAACCTATTACGTCATCCCTCAGTATAGCTACTTTGTTAACCATAACCATCTCACTTGCGCGGATGGATGTTCACCGGTGCAATAGATGCAATAAGAGACCTGCTCGACTAGTTTAACGCGTATCGGGCTAGCTAGAATACCTGCCATCAAACTTCAACGCAAAGGCTTCCAAACCAAGTAGGGAAAAAGACAAGGACGATCGCTTCCAAGCCAATAAGAAAGAGTACGAGCTGAACTAGTTCCATGGTATTAAAAAATCGGTACAGTCTGAAAATACCATAAGGTTAGAGATGGGATAGGCAGTCCATCCAGGTTAGAATACAAACGTGCCTGCAGCAAGAGCGGATTCCTTCGAAGGAAGGGTTAGAAATACTCATACTAGATCAATAGATTGGGGATTGGAAGAAAGAGACTTAAACAGCACAGCCTCGGGTAGGTTTATATGAAATAAAGGAGCTTTTAAGCCTTCGCTTGGAAGCAATGCTTGCCTATCAAGGAAGTCCGGAATGATTTCACTCAATCGACAGGTAGAAAGAGTAACATTAGCAGGTTTTTTTAAAAGGATATATTTTAAAAGAATAAACAGATCGGATCGTAGACATGGGAATAAGCCTGACAACTGCTCTCATAGTCCTAACCCCTGCTATAGGAGGCACTTTTTCCCTATCCCTTGAAGGAGTTCTTTTGAAAGAGTTCTTGTCACAATTGAATCAGAATAAGAGTTAGCTGGGCCAGGGCTAGAGCTCTGAAACAAGGAATGCAGTAATAGCGGACGCAAAGGTTGATGTTGACAAAGAAAACTGACCACGGATAGGCGTAGCGCTTACAGAGGAAGAGCCAGAAGCTATAGGTTTGGAAAGATTCTCAACTGAAAGGAGAGGCTCTAAAGCCGGAAATCCTAGCTAAAAAAAAGAAGAAAATAACTCTACTATCAAGTTTAGAGTAGAGTAACTCTATCGACAGTCCGAAAAAAGACGTAAGCAAGATAGGAAGCCAGGTTTGGAAAAGCTCTACCAAGTAGGGCCTTTAGCGACGGAAATCATAGATAGCAGGTTTTGTCAGCTAAGAATCATTGCATAAGTCGTCAAAGAATGAAATCTCATTGAGAACTAGAAATCTCGGGAGAAGGGAAACACTTCTTTGATTTATATGGACGGGCGAAAGGTTTCGCCATGTAGCAAGCTTGAAAGGAAGGAAGTTTCTCTGAAGCAAATAATTCAATCCAGCAAGCAATAATCCGAGTGGGGAATATTCCAAGGATTCCAGGAATGAGGCAACTGGAAATGCATTAAGCAGGGTGGAAGTTCAATCCATAAATCGAGCGTTTTTTGATCCCAAGTTGTCCAGCTTGACGCTTGATTGGGAAAGAAGGGCGCTAAGGTCCGAAAAGGTTCCCGCAGTAAGTTAATAAGCTAGGACTGTAAGTATAGAAGCCAGGTTCCAAGTTTTTGTCAATCCCAGTACCAGCTACAGCTTCTAAACGACCATAAAGATAGTCTTTCACAGCTGATACCGATGGAATTCTTTCAAGAACGTAGTAGCTTTCCCAAGAGAAAAGGAAGCGAGAGAGCAAGCCATAAGGGTGATTGATTCCAGAGTTCCTAAATGTCCTATCTATGGCAGACAGGTAGTTTGACTCCCGATGCATGTTTTGGAAACAGTCTATCCACAGGTGTAGGAATAGCTACTAGTGGATATTGGATCGAGGACAGAGACCAGCGGGTGGGAATAGATCTAAGGCCGGGTAGAAATTTTGAGATGTTCGACTGTAAACTAAGGGTTAGCTTTAGACAATAGCTGCTCTGGCTAAAACAAGATCTCCTTCTTTTTCTTCAAGTTAGTTCAGTGAAGAAGTTATTATCCCAAACGAAAATACCACTCTTTAAGGAGAAATTCCTGCTTGAGATCAATCGATGATAGTAAGACTTTTTATCCTTCGATTCCCGAAACTTGAATAGCTAAATTGGCCTAAGCTCATAAGCTATAGTAGTGAAGTAAGCGAATCCTAGCTTTCTTTATTCTTGGGATTACGCCATCCAGGGCGATAACGCTGGCTTTTGACTGGGGTTGTTTCCGGAACAGTCTCAGGTTACGAAGCGAGTTTTTTGATCTAAGGTTTTTATTCCATAGAGAATTCGAACTATTACTTCTTTTTTCGTTCTAGACTGTAACGATTCACCAGTTGTATATGTAGCATTTCACCGAGCTAAGATTGAAGAAAAATCACTATGACTTAACTTATAGCCGAAGCATAGGTCTCTCGAGAAAGGGTATAAAAGAAAACATTCCTGTCCTTGAGAGTAATAGCCTTGACGAATCCGCCATCTCACCAGCTTGAATCCTGTAAGTCACTGCTATTCCTTCACTTCTTTCCTTGCTTACTTGGTTAGTTCCTAATGGCGGAAAAGTCTCTTCCCAGTTCCCTGGAATGGGAATGGAAAACTGAACTAAGAGAATCCGCTGTTGGGACTGATTCCTTCTCGTCTTCAAAGTAGTTAGGAAATTACCTAAAAGGTAATTGGTCAAATGAATTCCAACAAGTTGTAATTATGTAAACAGAATGCCAGGACAGACCAGTGGAAATAGCTTCTCATGGTTCGCTGGCAAAGCGGAACGAGTAGCTTTCCCCTTTCAGTCCCCAATCCGTAGCGGAAATGGAAAGGAGACAGTTAGAAACCAATTTTTTCTTTTTCTTTTAAACCAATTCAATCAGGTATAGAGAACAGACAGCTGTAGTAAGACTTTTAAAATAGAAATAGCTGGCCCGGGAAAGGAATGAATTGGAAAGAAACCTGGCATGGATGCTTCCTACGCAGCTATAGAATCTGGTCTGAAAGAAGGAGGCATGACTCTGGCGGAGACCTTCGATTCTACATAAGCTTCAATCAAATGGCAACCAGTAGTTCCTGTCGAGCTTTTGAGTTCCTCTTATTCTATTATAAATAATATAAATAAAAGGGACTCATCCACTGCCGTCTTGGTATCCGATCTAAGAAACCCCAATCCTTTGACATTCAAGGGAACCCTCTTTGTGTATGGGTATGGCTACCTCGCGCTGGCTACGGGGAACCAGAGCCAGCGCGAAGGATTAAAGGCGGAACAAGACTGAAGATCTTTATTTATATAATAAAATTAGAGATCCCTGGAACGTGGAACACCAACCGAATATCGAAGAAGAAAGAAAAGTAAAAGCAGAGTGGCAAAGCTTCTCTCACTCAAGCTCATATCCAAGACTCAATTGCTAATTATTTCATTGCTTTCTGATTGACAGTACTTACTTTGACCGTGTGCGGACTCTTGGTCTTCTAATCATGCACAGTCCAATTTCATCAGTCGTGCGAAACTCGGGTTTTTACTACCATCTTGATTGAAAGAAAGTTGTAAAAAGCTCCGTGCCAGGTGCCAGAAAATCATCAACGATTATCAAACTTTTCTTCTATATCTTGTAGGGGTGAGCAGTTCTACTTCTCAGAGATCTACTATTCACTCCAGTGGGTTCAGGCATTATCACCTACATTACATGTACGGGAAACGTAAACGAGGAAAGTTTCAGCCCAGACTGGTAAGTAATGGAATGGAGAAGCTCTACCCCCTATTTTTATTTCGATCTCCGACACCTTTCGTATGTTTTGAAATACTCAAAGGCTGCTATTTTAGGTTTAGTGTGAATGCTGACATGAGTGGACCGGGAGTGGTAGAACCCCGAGCGTACGAGTTTTCTCCCTAGCTGGGTCAGCACGTTGGTACATTGGCTGATCTACTCAGTCTAAGACCGATCTGAAGAGATCCCTTGAAAGCGGAAGGAAGCCCGACGTGCTAATCCTTCCTTACTGTTGAGCTTCGTGAAACAAACATTCCTTTTTTCGTGCGTTTTACCGGACCAGATGAAACAAGGTAAAGGTGTTTGCGTAACGTGAATGGATGAATTGGGCTTTTTTCTAGACAAACAAAGGAGAAAGGTTGCTTTTAGGCCGATTTCCTGCAAGGATGGGACGAAAGAATCCGTTTTTGCAAGCACAGCTTAGAAGACGAAGTATCAGGAAATGAAGAAAAGGGTGGTTAAAAAAAGGGAACAGTACTGATTATGATCAGCAAGAATCCCAGCCCGGATCCAGGTTGTTTTCTCTTTTTTTTCTATGCATGAGGTATCAAGTCTAGGAAGAAGGTTTGACGCAGTTGAGTGACTCGGGTGTTGATCAGAAGAGTTGCTCAGGGAGGATCAACGTAGTGAAGATTGATGATTTCTTTTTAACCCGACGAGGTTAACCGGGCGGGCGGATCCTTTGCTTTCCGCTTTTTCGTTTGGAACATTGTTGATTTTACCCCCGGAGTACTTTGTCTCCAGATTAGCTGCTCTTGCCGTTTCCCCCGGATTTTCACTCTCACTCTTTTTGTCGTTTTTCCTCCGCTTCGTATTGCTAAGTCTTAACTGGGCCCGATCCCGCGACATTGAGAGTAGATCAGCGCGCCCTTCCATTAGCAGCTCTTTTATGGGCTGTCTTTCTGTCTATAGGTTTTTTATAGGATGACCCAACCTTTCGTAGACCATGTTCCAAGTGACAAAGCAAAGGAGATTTGCCATCATTCGAATTGGAAGGTGACGAGAAAAAAGGGATTTGGTTTTATGAATCAACACGAACCAACGCTCATCGGTAACCCATGTATGCTTCATGAACCATCAAACCCATTATAGTCCCATGAACATGAAGAGGCACGAAACCACGAGAATCGATGATCATCCATGTTGTATACTTCAATGAGCAATTCAAATGCCTAGCTTTTGTTTCAAGCACGATTTCCAGTTCAATTACACCATCTGTTCGGGCTCACAACCCCCTTTCGGGGCAATCTTCCGCCCTTCACCTCCTTGATATGATAGCTAGATTCGAGGCAAGGTCCCATCTTTCACCCTCGGATAGCTAGAATGGTTTCGATAGCTAGCATGTTTCCTATCTTCATCTTCTATGGACACTGACCACTCACTGAATCCGCCAACTATGAGACTGCCATATGGAATATGGATATAAAGAGTTTCGATCCTGATGGCTTTTAGCGCCTCATGAATCAGCACGAACAGGCGCTAACGAGAAAAAATTTATTAATTAATCATAAAAATGAGGAGTGAAAAAAAAAAAGTATTAAAAAAAAGTTTGGAACGGGGATCCAGATCCGCAATCATGATGATTGAAATGGGGATCCCGACCCGCCGACTTGTCCATGTAGCTTCATGTGGCATCGTTAAGTATCCATGTCTGCCTTTCACCCGCCTATTGCTCTTAGTCAACCATCTCCTCGCCTACGCGCATCCTCGGTTTAAGTGGCTTTCTTCCTGGTTTATTTGGATATCTGGACTTGTCTAGCCTTGTTCTTAAGTAACAGTGCTGGTGTCCAGTTGCTCGAGGAGGGATCCGGTTTATACATAACCAGTTTCTGACCTATTCGTTCTTGTTTAATCAGCCACAAATGATAACGAAAATAAAGGTACTTTAGACTCATCCGGTGCATTCAGGAAGAGCAAGAGCACTTGCCTCGTTCCGTTCGTACCCAGCTTTTGACCACCTATCCATTGTGGTTTATCCAGCCAAAGACTAACTTCAAGCTGCTGATGCTATAATCTCAACCAGTGCATTAGCTAAGGCCAGTAACAACTCGAAATAACGTAAGATAAGGAAAGAGAACCCACCCCGATTCTTGTCAATTCTGGCTGTCTTCTTGTAGTTGGATCTCCAAGTTTTTGGAATGCTAAAAATTCTACTTGAGCATTCCAAAAAGAAATATGGATTGAAAGGATTCAAGAGGCCTGTAGAGAAAAAACATTTATCCAAAAGATTTATGCATTACTACTACATAAAGCACTACATTACATAAACAACCACATATGCCTTTACTAGAGCTTTAAAAGCTTTATGCTAACAACATTTATTATTAAAAAAACATAAAGAAGTCAAAGGATAGGCCTTAACAAGTAGACAGAAGAGAAAGTCACTACTTTTTTTAATTTCTTCTAGTGGGTTTCCCGGTCACCGAGGGTGACAGCTCGCACAATGAGTGCTTGCTGCTCCTCCCGCAGCACTTGCAGCCTCCTCTCCAAATCTCTTATGTTCCCTCTGGCAGCGCCAATGCGTTCTTCTGCCTCTGCAGGATCTCTTGCTCTAACATTTCTCAAAAAGAGGTTTAGCACTCTACGACGCTCTTGAATTTCATTTTGCAGTTGCCCCATTTCGGCAGCAATTGCAGAAAGCCTGTTTGTAGTAGCCATAGCCATACGTGCTAGTACTCAATTTCTTTGATTTTAATTTGATGAAGTGAAGACACTTATCGAGCCTCCATTTATAGAGTGGTAGATAGAGTAATATCGCCATGCAGTACGAATTGGATGGCAGGCACAATTCTGGCTAGCTCTCCGCACTAGTTTTCTGCAGTTGAGTACTAACATGCCTGTGTGGTGAACTAACTACCTTGGGAAGCAACAAATATGCCCCCCAATCACGCTGCCTATGTGAACAAATTAACAAACTTTGCATAACCAGCTTAATTAAGTAAAAAAACCGAATCGATAGTTGTTAGGATGAATCACACGTGGGAGAGATATGAAATCTCTGAGCAGACGTAAATCCCTTACTTTGCCATTCTTTCCAGAATAGGACTTTGCTGAATGAATATCATTTGGATGGGCCTATGGGCTTAGACTTGGGCTTGCTTTGATGATGAGCAGGCTCGTTGTGCTTTGCTTTGAGACTTCTGTGGGCTTTCAGCCAGGAAAACAGGCTTGACAGGTTTGAGTTTTCATTTGTAGGACTTTGTGGCACCGGGCCCGTTTCGTGAGGGCCACGCCCATATGCATAAGGCCCATTTTCTCTTAATTTTTATTCCCCTTTCCTTCTTTTCTTTCTTTTTTTTTAACAATATGAAGAGAAGGCATCAGGTTTGGTCTTGGAACGCCATGCTAACACCATGCTTAGCAAACCATGCTAGGACCGATCTTATCAGGCCATGGTGCGGTCACGGCTTCAAAGCCGGCTACATTCTTTCTCCGAGAGTTATGGAGCATAGCCAAACCTCGCGGGGGAGCGGGTCGGGGACGACGTTTCAAAGCTGTAAAACAAACAAAGAACCTTTGCTGCAGGAAGAGGGTGATGAGAGCCTTGTTCGGTATCAGGCTTAGTAATGTTTCGGCTGCCTTCGTTGATTCCCCACGACGGAATCGGAATCTCGCTACTTCCCCTTTCTGTCCTAAGTGGGGGAGAAGGATTCAAAACCTTGTGTGAAGGAAATACTGTTAAAGTCGTTGACCATTAATCCGGTCTTCGAGAAGGAGCTGCTAAGGAAGAGAATACAGAAGAATTAGATCAAATGGTGGGTATCGTATATAACTCCCCAAAGCAGCCATTCTCTTAAGAAGAGCTATTTTCCCTTGTTATTTCAAAAAGAGTATCACCATACTGAATCTAGCGCAAAGCAAGGAATGATTATCGGAAGTTGGCTACTTACTTAAGTAAAAAAGTGCTTTCTCTAAGACCTAACTGCGCTGTCGAGGGAGATCTTTAAAGAGCACATCTCGGATAGTGAGGGATTCAATCCAGCCACAGGTTCCCCTACGGCTCCCTTGTCACTAATCCGAATCTATAGGTTATTCACGAGTGCCCTCTGCAGATGAATTCAATCAGAAGCAGATTGGGCATACATATAGGGCTTAGCACTAGGAAGAAAGCCAAAGGCCAGTTAAGGGATCAGCCTTCGTGGACAAATAGGCAGCTAGAATGCCTTGAGTAAAATACCCACGAGGAGGTTCTCTAATAGTATAAGAAGAGGCACAGAAGGAACTGCTATCGAATAGGCTGTTAGGGAGGATTGTGCAAGTTAATCAGAAGGGGTTCTTTGACAGAGCTTCAAGCAAGCTCACTGAACTCCGAATAAAGCCGATTTCGGTCTTAGCACTGTAAGCAGGTACTTTTTTTTGCCGGGTCTTTGATTCTGGGGATTTTGTGGGAAAGGAAATGACATTTAGGACATCCATCCCGAGGAAAAGAGAAAGTGTATCGATTTCAACCGGTCTTCGAGAACCCGAAGATGGCATCGAATACACAGAATAGGCATCCCTTGACTCAGCTGTGAGGGAATGGTCTCTTGCAAGAAGAAGGGCTTTGCCTTTGCTAGTGCAATCGTATAATAAGATCCAGAATCTGACTCTATCAATGAGTTTTGAATCGAGAGATGATATGAATTGAATTTTCAAACTAATCTTCCTAAATAGGAACTGAACTGAGAGCAGAGGAAGTTAGATAGCTTTTCGGATCTTGCCAGGCCAGGAGGAAGGAGCTGCTTTAACAAGTCAATGGCAAGCAGGAAAGAGAGCAGTAACGGCGTATTCTCAATCCGAAGCAGTAGCAGGCACTGGTCTTTCTTTCTATCTTAAGGCAGTTGCCAGAAGGAATTACCGAGCTTGTGGAATAAGAGCTGTGGCACTCTCTTTAAACCATGGGGAAGGAACGGATCCTTTTGCCCGAAGGCTTGGAATTGGAAAATGGCATTTCACTGAACTCCGAATGACTTTCATTAGATTAGCATATAAGATCAAATAAAAGACGGTCCCTCTTTCTGGCCATAAGAAAATACAAGAAAGGAAGTAACATCTAGTAAAGAGACCCACGAACAGAGAGAGGTAGTCGACCCCTCCCGATAGGACGGAGGAGGGGGAAAGTCTGAGAGAGGAAGCCCTATCTAACTCAGTCCGAAAGAAAGCTCTTTCAGTCAACTCTTTCTTTCCTATATCATCTCAATTCTAAACTAAGGAAGAAATACAGAAGATTATATAAACCAATAAGAGGAAGAGATCGGGCTCGGACACTGAAGCTCTATCCTAAGAGTAAGAACACTATAAAAAGAAGACCGATTGAGTGGTTCGGCTACTCAACCTCGCCGGGGCAGGAGCTCTAGACAGTCTGGAACTATCTCTACTGATACAGGCCTACCCTTAACGGCCCTCAGCCTATCGGTGGATCTACTATAGTATAGGTATATCTTTCAGAAGATCATTATAGAGAATGAAGCACGAAATTGAATAAGAGAATTAGTCTATCTCTAGCTCTCGCTACATCTAGTTCGCTCGCACGCTCCGTTCGCTCGTTACTCGTATTCCACTCGCTCGTTCCCTCTACCTGTCGTACGAGCATCTTCAAAGCAGACTCTATCTTTTCCCCAGACTCTAATCTGTCCTAAAGCCCTTACTCTTACTCAAATAGGGCTTTTTAGGTTCTTTTGCGGGATAAAGGCTCTTTAGCGGGATAACCGTTCTTAGCGTAATAAAACCTGCGAGTCTTAGTGCTACAGAATCCCCTGCTCGTGGAAGGTTTGAAGGAAGAATGCGCAGTTAGAAAGGTAACTATCATCTCAGATTCGAAGAGGGGAAGGGCCATTTCGCCTATTTCAACAGAATCCGATTCGAGAGCAGATAGAGCAACTGTCCAATCTCGCTCGGGTAAATGATGGGCTCTTAGTGGGCAATCCCCTGTTCTCTTTGCTGTTGCTTGAGAATCCGCAGAAGTGCTTAGACGATACCTAGCATCTCTCAGCTCAGATTCGTCCGGTCTTAGCAGCAAATAATCCTTCCTCCGAAGATGGACAGCATCCGCTCTTTGACACATCGTATCCCGTAATGGGCATGGTATCCCCATAGTCAAAGCAGAGAGAAAGAGAAGAGTTAGAACAAGAAGGATTAGTTAGCACTACCCCAGATCCATATGCATAGTCAAATAAGAGGGTAGACAGAGGTGCAACCTTATTGGCTTAAGCATCCGATTTTGTCCATGAGGAGGAAGAATACCGGGTTATCGAATCCCCTGCATGTGAGGGTAGGCTTGATGCCAAAAAGAATCCCGAGGACAAAAGTAAATCAGAATAGGCTTTGAGGGAGAAGGAATCCCCAGCTATTTACTCAGCTACTATTGAATCCGATCCTAGGGCATTAAAAGAAGAGTACGAGTTAGCAGGGCTGTCTCACCTTGGGCTTGTTGGCCTAGCTTTTGGCGGAATAACCGCCTCCTTCACTTCATGCCTTTGATAGAACGGAGATGGGAATTAGGCTGCTGGTAGTACAACTAGGCTCTTTGCAAGATTCTCAGCATCTACGGGGAGAATGCCCCAAAGCCCCTTTTCTCCAATTTCAATTCCAGAGGGATAATCCTTTGTTCGAGAAAGGGGGGCAGGGTGTCCCATTAGGATACCCAACACCAGAACAAAGACGAAGTTCCTCACAGGCAACCCATTCGATTCTTTTCGTAAACACCAAAAAGAATCAAGTGACTGGCCATAACCTGCAGATCCCTTTAGTTCCTGTAACAAGTACACCAAATGGCCAAATTAATGAAAAACTATCAGACACCGTCAGTGCCTCTTATGAATGTGCAGTGAGGTCAGATAGATGGTAAAAATCGATCATTCTCATCAATTCCCGTTCCGCCGTAGATAGAGCGGGCTATTCCACTAAGAGAATAGATAGAGCGGCAACCGGCTACCCTCCGCTGCAACCTTTGATAGAAATTTATTCCACGGGTCTTTCTTTCTCTACTGACTTTGAAAGGGTCGATGAAATTTAAAGGATAAGGAGAGGGATGATATGACTCAAGCAAGCCCTCCCTTTGGTCGCCTCTACCCTCTCGCTACAAGTATTACTAAAGTTCCCGTCACTTTTTATTGGACTCCCTCGCTAAAGCCCTCGTACTATTAAAGAGTGGCTCCTCTCCTCTCCTTAACGTCGAGTGGCTATGCTCGTTCCCTTCTCTACTCCCACCATGATCTTAAACTATCCTTGCGTTAATGCCCAGCTCTTGCTTGGTCTTCGATTGAGGACCATTGTACTCGTCTTTTGTACCCCCCATTAAAAACAGATTATTGACTGAGGGTGAGGGGAAATAAATCCGTTTGTTTTTAAAGTTGTCTTTTGCTTGTGGCTGAAAGCTAAATCCATATCGTAAAGATTCCCCTCTTGACAATCGATTGAATGGCTAGTGAACTGATGCATAGAAAAGTGGGGATTCGGCCCATAAAACCATGCTCTCCCTTACTTATACAACCGAGCTTTGCCCTATATATAATATAAATAAGAGTGCAAGCCGCTCTTAAACTTATTCTTATTTGCAATCCAGCTCTATTTATCTATTTAGTAGTATATAAGTAGATTTCAACAATGAAATAGGAATTTTGGTGACACTTTCTTTATTTAATGTTCCCTTCCTTTAGTTTTTATTCTATCTCTTGGCTCCGAGGTACCGTACCTATCTGTCTTTTTTCGATGTCAAAGGGGTGAGGCTCTTCAATCGATCTACTGTATAAATGTGATTTTTGTGCCAAAACAGGTGAATGATCATGGATGGAAGGTGAAATGAACTGTCACCGGGACCTCCTATGGCTCTCCCATCCGTCAGAGATGCATGCCTATCCGTCACGAGAGAAACTTCATAAACTCCGGGGATAGCTTATCGACACACCACATGTTTCTTTTTCTATTAAGATGTAGGAAAGACTCCTCAATAGCTGTTGAAAAAAAAATTAATGCTTTTTTTTTCAAGAGATGATCGAAGAATGCGGTTATACGCTCAGGTCAAGGGTAAATCGAGAAGTTTTCACTCATTCATTAGGGTAAATGGTTAGAAAGAAGTAGTTGCTTCGATCAAAGACCGACCATATCTTCTAGGTCGGGAGGGAAGCTCCTAACACTCGGATCTAGCCCATTTTTTACTCATATTGCTTTCTCCCCCAATTTGTATCCGTATAAGGATAGGCTTCGACACCGTTAAAGTCTTTATCTGATGCCTAGCCGATTGCCCTTCGCATGCAAAGGGAACCTGTGAACGTAGGCTTATACCTGGTTGGTTTACTCCCGCCTGATCCACTAGTGGACTCTCCCACCCGTGAGCTTAATGCTACCGCGGATCCTTGACTACAGTTCGTTTATCGGCTCACCAGGACGAGCTCTACCCGATTCTCCTACTCAATTTATGAGACTTTTATAAGCCAAAGTTAAGCGCTTTCCGTTGGTTCCTCTTTTTTGGTGATTTGTCATGATTTTCGGACCCTCGTAAGTTAGAAATGGGGGGAAGGAATAAAATCCCGGGAAATGGTCCCACTTTTTTGTCTTCCTCTCTTGGAAGCACAAAAGACCGGGGTTGGAGAAGATGTTTACCCTGCCCTGACCAATGGCTATACTTGCATGCATCTTTCCCCTTCACTAGCTGGTAATTGAGAAGGCACCACACTCAACTTGCTAACGATGAGCACAAAGTCAGGAATGGGTTAAGGGATGCCGTTATGGTTGCTAATCAGTACTGGTTGGTAGGCCAAGGTCTTCGAACCTAGGATGAGACGTAGATTCTTTCCTTCCATCCCAAACAGGTTATTCTCCGCTCAATACTGGTTATTCTCTGGTCAAAACTGGTGACTCTCTCCCGATCGAGAAGTTGAGTTCCAAGGCTTCAGTCTCAAAGCCAGATCGAAGGAAGAATAGGCATCTGAGGAAAGAGATGAGAGAGAGGAAGTTGATGCGATGTAGATGCCCACGGAGCGGTAGGCTTTATGCCTTTGTAAACCCCCTTAGTAGTTGTTGTTAGTTAGGGGCATTCCTTATTATCTCTCTTAAAAGGGGAGGGTGAAATGCAGAGGATGGACTGGAGGAAGCAAGAGAGGGGGATGTTCCCAGATGCTCGGAGATGCCCGGGTGAGGTGGGGACACCAACTCATTACAGCCTTAAGTGCTGTTTCCCTTCACTAAGAGAAGGAACTCATTTAGACTTGTTCCATTGTTAGGAGACCCCGAGCCAGTCAAGCAAGTAAGGCGAACCACTCCACTCATTCGAGTTAGAGCGAATTCCTTCTCATTGCCAATCCGGTGCTGAAACCCTGTTTAAAGTCTCTTGTTAATGTCCCCACTAAAGGATCGTAGGTGCAGTTTTGTACCCCTCTAGAGGTCTCTAAATGGGTTTGCAATCACCTACCTCTCTCTATCCCCGACTTTGTGCTCTCTTGGTTTGTTCCTTCTATTGATTTCATCTCCATCTCGGAGTAGGTATGCTCTGTAGGAAGTAGGTAATTGGTGAGGTAGGTTTGTAGAGTAAGTAGGTCGGCACCTAAGCTGAGAATGAATCCCGCACTCGTTCTGAGTTGTTGCTGATGCAGTTCTTTCTGTTGCCGATGGAGAGGATGAATAAATCCCTTCTTCCGAAATAGTAGATTATTAGCTGGAGAGTCACCCTTCTGAGAGAGGGTATGCAGTTGACCCGGTTTTTTCAAAGATGGATTCAACCGAAGAAAGGGCAGAAAGCGAAACTGCTAGATCAGATCTTCCAGTTGTCGAGGAAAGCTTCTTCGGCGGATCCCTAGAGTAGAGGAAACCAATGCTTTAGCTCCGGAGAGCGGATGTTGATACATGGCTTGTAAGCTAGCCAACCAATCTTGTAGCTCAAACGAAAGGTTATGGATCAAAGGATGATAACGAGACGAGTTGCTCCTGTAGTTAGTACTTCCTTTTGTAGTTGTAGTTGTCTCTAGTTCCGGTTGATTTGGTCCATAGTGTAACCAAGCGATGTTGGAGTCTAATCGCCAGTTTATCGTGTCTCTGAGGTTGCTTCTTTTGATAAGTAGTCTTCATTTGCGTGTGATATTGCGCACTTGTATCTTCGGCGAATGACATGCATCTAGCCCTTTTTATTAGTTTGCCTACTGGTTATTCTACGATCGAGACTGGTAATTCTCTGAACTCTTCTTCCTTTTGGTACCGAGCAAGGTATGCCGTTGTTGCACCTCCTTTCGCTGCTCCCCCTTCCATTTAGCTTGTTCTCCACACTATCTTTCTTCGAAGAGCTACGAGTTGATTGAGCTACCAGTTTCTACTGCTAGGTTTCCTTATCAGGATGTCCTTGTATAGGGTGAGTTGGGAGACACCCTTCATCACAGTCTTGAGCACGGTAGAAACCGAATGATTCTCCTACCCCTTTTTGCTACGTGGGGGCAACTTCGCGCACGAGAGACAGCTTTTTCAGAATCATTTGTTCAATCAGCTCGGTTGAATCAAAGATCCCACTCCAGGGAAGATCGACTCTTCTTTAACCCTCTTCTTTTATCATACAGATCTTACGTGAAGCCCTTAGCTCGCCAGTCGAAATGGGACAGCAACACTCGAGATGCCGGGCCTATTGATCAGATCATACGAGATCTCACCCCACATCTCTATCCATTAAACGGAAGACAGGACGCCAAAGCAGACTCCAGAGCGGGAAGCGCGGGCAAGGTCAACTACTTATTGTATTACAGTATTACACAAAGGAGCTCACTCAGGAAAAGCCACTTATTGGGCTGGAAGAACGGGCAAAGGGATGGGGCTTGGGTTCGATTTCAGTAAAATAACCTCGTACCCTAACCTTTAGTAAGAGAGATCCGGGGGGTGACCCTTTATCTCACCTGTCAGTACAGGAAGGTGGGCAGAGATGGTATGGAAATCCTAACAAACCGAAGACGCCCCTGTCTATAGGGATGCAGCAGAACCAAGCTCCTAGCATTTCAAACCTTCTAGGAAAGAAAATAGGGAAGGCAGGACGAGCAGACTTTATAACTAGGATTTAGACCTTCCCCTTTCTATAAGGGTTTGAACTTGTGGAATCCTTATTCTCATCCGCTCTTAGAACCACCTTTTCGAAGTTGGTTTTCCCTCACCAGATTCAACCGATGAGTCTTCTTCCGGTTCCTTGATCGCAAACAGAGCTTTCTGTTCTTTCTGTTCCAGAGATAGGTGCTTCCGATAGGGACTGTGGTAACGCTAAGAGATGTGGCTAAGCCAACGAATAGCTTTCCAGGCAAGGCATGGATTAACGCTAAACGCTAAGAGAAAGGGTGAAAGTGCTTTATTAACGTATTAGCAAAGACAAAGAAAGGTATTAGCAAAGTCAAAGCTTTCAGACTTAGTCTATGTTTCAAAGTAAAAGGAAACGGTATACTTCATTTGCTAAGGTTCCAGGGTTATTGAATCAACTGTGGGACTTGAGCTAGTTGGCATATCTTAACTTTGTGAATCTTCCTCTATAGCATCCGATTTCTTTTCTTCTTTAGCAACAGCCCTAGAATTGGCTGCTCCTGCGCTAGAACTAGAATAAGAATACGCGGGCTTGGCTGCCATGTCTTAAGCATGTGAAAAAAGGGTCCCCCTAAAGGATTCACCAACGGAAGAAATGTATGGTTTGCTGCTCACTTGAGATCGGTTCTTACGTCGGTCAGGTTACCGGCTAGAACTACTGCGGCTTCTCGAAGCCTAAATTCGAATCTCCACGTAGAAAAGGTAGCTAGCGTAGGCGCAGAAAAGGTAGCTAGCCTAGTTTCCGAGGATCGATGTAATTGAGCTCGACTGGTAAGGAGAGGAACAAGAGCAAGATTAGCCAAGACCCAAGAACAGAAGAGTTCCGATTGTGATTTGGGATGTTTTGGTTCTTTTAGTCGAAAAAGTTGCGTTTTCCTGGAGTTACAGCAGCCGTACTCGGGTTGTCCCTGGTTCCGGGGGTTTCTTTTTATTATTTGTTGTTCCGGGGAGCAAGAACATCAGACTTAACCACGGGAAAGGAAAGGGTTTCTAGCTTTTAGAAAGATTCATTTGTCTTGTCTGAAAACAAAGTCGATGCAGATGCAGGCGAGAATGGAATTGATCGAGATCCCATAGAAAGGGCTGCTCTGGGACCGATATTCCAATTGAGGCAACCGCTGCAAAGTCAGTGCACGATGAGCTTGGTCTTGAAGAATGGTAATGGGAAGGGGAGTTCGAGGTTCCAGGCTTTCTTGGGGTTTCCAGGGTAAGGTCAGTTCCTTTTTTTGGAATTTAATTTCGAAATGTCTTATAAGAGAAGAAAGCTGCAGCAGCAGCAGTCCCAGTCAAAGTACGAGGGCTTTACTTAGTAATTTAATTAAAGTCGAGCAGGAAATAGGAATAGAATCTGGATTTATAACTATCGCAAGGCAAGCCGAGCTACCCGAACTGCAAGAGCTGCCAGAACGAGCCGAGCTAATAGAGCTAAACTGCCTACTTGTCCGAAGGCAAGGCTGCTACCAACTCGGAAGGGAGAGGTTTTAGACAACCAAGCAACTAGTCTTAACTCTTCCTCCCCTATCTTTTAAAGCTTCTTCTTCAAAGGAAGCCTCCACTAGCTAAAGGAAGCTAACTGGGTTGGTTTGGCCGAACCTAGCCGCAAGACAAGACTGAGATAGAACCGAAGCCGAATCAGCAGAAGCAGATAAAGCTAGAGCGAAAGCTTTTGCAGAGAGAATTCCAAGAAAGATGGAGTTAGTTGTCTAGAACAGAGAAAAGGTCGCTAAGGCGAAGACGCCCGCTAAGCTAAAGTCTTTGGCCGAGAGAGAAATGAAATTCCGGAGTCTAAAACCAGAAGCTGGTAAAGCAGATAAGGATTGAGAAGATTCCGAAGCTAGGGCGATGAAGAAGGTAAAGAATTTTTTCCAATATGAAGAACTGAACTAGCTAGAAAGCCCTTCTTAGCGCTACGTGAGAAATAGCAAAACTAGCTCCGACTCCTATTCTTCCTATTTTTTTTTCTTCTATTATAGAAGAAAAAGGAACCGAACGCGCCAAAAAAGCTAAGAAGACAGGATTGTTTGCGATTTGTGTGGCAGCTTGGTTGTCACAGTAGAAGGGCATAGGACCACCTTCAAACACGCGTAATTCGCATAAAAGTTATCTGAACCATAACAGTTCACACGTAGCATGACCCATGACACGGCACTCAGCCTCCGCAGTCGAACGGGCAACCACGGTCTGCTTCTTACTTCTCCATGAGATGAGATTACCATCAACAAACAACTCATACCCGGAGGTGGATCTTCGATCACTAGGGGACCTGGCCCAGTCTGCATCGGAGAATCCTTCAATTCTGAGATGATTATTAGCCTTGTATAAAAAAAAGGCCCTGGCCTCGTCGCAATATTTGCATAACAGCCTCCCAGTGTTCAACTCGAGGCTGAGCCAACAACTGGCTAACCACTTGGGGTCTTTTACTTTTCTGAGAAAGCCAACCGTCGAATAACTTTTCAATCTTAGTGATGATAAGCGGGAGGATTTCAGGGCCGTCTGGGAGCTTGCTTGATGGGAGCAGTCTCGCTTTTTATAGTTAAGTGGTGCACTGCAATTCGTGGGTCAAGCCCAGGGCGAAGATATTTTTATTTTGCATCAAGAACTCTTTCTATTATTCCCTTTCATCTTCAGATAGGTTAGCACTGATGAACCTTGGTTCTTCACTTGTGCCAAGATTTATTTCCGTCGACCGTTGCTTGACCACCGTCTTCTAGTTTCGGGGGAGCAGACTGAACTTCTATTAGTTCACGAGATTGAGGATATTTTTCCGACGAGTTGCCTTCTTGAATTTCTACCATGCGAACGCTTGCTTGAGAGCCCAAACCGCGAGTTCCGGATTTGAGTTCTCCATCATGATGCAAGACCCATTTTTGTTCTAGGGTTAACATGTGTTCAAATGGTTTTTTCTCACCCCTTCCTCTACACAGCCCTTCACGGATCATAGCCCATTTCCGTCATCAAGTGAATGACTTTAGAATCATGCAACAAAACGGGGAGTGACGCTTCACGACCTTCCCTTCATTCTTGTCGACAGTTGTGGGGACATCGAACTTTCGTAGAGGAGAACGTAAAGGAGGACGTAAAGGAGGACGTCTAATGGCAGGGCGTCTCCTTTTCCGTCTTCTCCCCGCCTTAGTGGCATCAACTGGTATGACCACGTTTGGAGAGATCTTGAGTCTTAGACATGGAACCTCTTCGAGAGAGACTCCTGATATTAAAGATGGGATCACTTTCCCGACGTTGCTCACTAGGGATGTAGCGATACGTCTTCTTCATGCTTGGCCTGCGACCTGCTTCTTCTTCAATATTCTTCTTTCATTTTTCCGAGAAAGCCATTTGATCTGGAGGTGTAGGAGCAGGCTTTCGCAACTCGGCTCTAAATAGAATTTCGAATCTAAATAGAAATAACCCTATGAGATGAGATTGAAAGGCTGTCAACCTGACGACCCGGATAGGAATAAATATCCCTTTCTGGTGATGATGGATCAGAGTTTAGAGAGCATCGTCGGATGTTCACATCAGAATCTGCGGATGATGCATGCATCTCAGTTAGGTATAAGGATTGGTTCAGTCTTGTCTGCTGCTTTCTTCTCTGATTTCATTTCCATGAGGAATGAATGCGATGGGTGGGATGGAAGGAAAGAAGTTGGGGATCTCAATGGATGACCTGTCTCGAACTCGCTTGGTCGTCTTTGAAAGAAATGGAGGATTGCTTCGACAAAAGGCAGTCAATGGCTGCTTGAAGCCCCAGGATCAAGTTCTGACAATACTCTGGACATCCCGCGAGCGCGCCTTAGATAGAGCTTCCCGTGCTCGAGCGACATCTGGATCCTAAATCCTCAGGAGAATCTCCTGGAGTTTCTTGGAAATATTCTTCATCCGGAAAGAAGCTCGAAAAGACCTTACAAGACCCGGAGGGACGTCGAACAATAAGATCCCAGAGCTTGTAGCAAAGGCACAGAGCTATATTTGGGCTATTGAAAAGGCCGGTCCGAAAGATTTGGTATTCTTAAGAAAGCTCATCGTACCTGCCAGTACAGTATGGATAAAGTCCACCTCACTTAGGATATTTGTCAGGAGATGTGAACTCATACGGCCATTTCATTTAGAAAGTAGGTTCAGTAGAGCTTCGCTTGTCAGCAATTCTGACTACTTACACCTGGACCTTCAAGTCAGCAAAGCCTAGCTCGACGTTTAATCTGCCCGAATAGCACCTGCCCAACAAGGACTTCGATGGAAAAGTGCGAGTCTGGTATACAAAGGATGTCGGCCCAAATCGAAAAACGGTCCTTTTCTTTCCTCGAGTCAAAAGGCGGCTGGCCTTTTCGATCGATGATGCAATGCAAATGGTAATCCTAGCTTATTTTTTTTTCCTTTCATTACGAAAGAACTCGTGAACGAAAGCAAACATTCAAACTTTATTCGACTCTGTGATAGAGCTAAAGCTAGAGAATTTTAGAGTTGAGCTTAGGATGATGGGTCAATCATATATCCTTGTCCCTCAGACCAGAACCTCCCTTTATTTATGCTTAAAAAATCGTCTATAAATAGCTGGCCTTGGCGGCCTTGAGGCTTCCTTAGTCTGTTCAGTGCAGTAGTTGGCATCAAGAACCAACAAAGCCGGGCCGGACATGACCAAACCTCACTATTGAGCAAAGTTCTGTTTTCGGGTACAATACAACCAAATCCAAGTAAGCTTGGTTCAAAATGTGCTCGAATGAGAAAGTGAAAGGAAGAGTTACCGGATCAATTTCAATCGATCAAGCCACGTGTGACCGGGAAACTTCTTGTGAAGAGTGATGTTTACAGCTATTGCGTATTCCTTCAAGAGCTCCTTACTGGAAGAAAACCTGTGGACATGTTTCAGCCACCTTGTCAAGAGAATCTAGTTTCTTTGGCCCTCACAAGTAAAGAAGGTTTTGAATCGATTGTAGACCCATCTTTTGAGCCTGATTTCCCTTTTGATAGTCTTGCAAAAGTGGCTGCTATTGTCCCCGAGTCCGAGAGATTTATTTTAGGGCTATCAAAGAGCTTCTCACTTATTCAAACGGCTGAAGAAAAAAGTTCAGCTGGTCCCCGGTTTTGAAGCTCGCCTCTTTCTCTAGCTGCCGTGTGAACCTCTCCTCTTCTGGGCAACTCTTAAAGCTCCTGGTCTGGAAACGGCCGGCTTTGGTTCAGCTCTCGGGGCCACCTCACACACTAAAAAAATCGTAAGCTTCCCCCCCCTGAGCTGATAGTCCTTTCGCATAAGGGCAAAGCTCGAATGTCCTTCCCGGGGCCTTCCATTGGTCTTTTCTTTCTCCTCTTTCACTGGTGAGTTTACGTTTTTTCTAGGTGGGTACCTCTTGGATTCGGAGTTTGTTTCAACAGCTGCCACACATGAGATCCTGATCGTCTTCCTCCCGCCGGAAGGAGGCTTCCTTCCAGGACCGGAGAAGGTCAAACTCTGGGCGGGCTGCCGGGTTTTGCCTACGCTACGGTTTCACAAGATTGAACCTTTTTTGTTCAACCGAAGTTAAGGAGTTCCAGAGCACGAGGGAATGGGCTTTCATTCCCGGGACCGCCTCGTCTATGTACTCTAGCCCCCCCGATTGCTTGAAAATGCGCGCGCGATACGAGAAAGGGACCCTGGAATCCGCCCCTTAGCTATGGTATAACGTTCCAGAGTCATGCAGAAGATCCACTAACCGTTTGAACATTACTAAAAATTTCTTTGAATAATGTTGAGTACAAAAACGAAAGATTCGAGTCACCTGGAGAGCTAGGGAGATATTCAAAAAGGCCGTAGCAAGGAGACTTTAACAGACCAGTTAGAGCCACTTTCATAAGAAGAGCGTCAGTAGGATAAAACAGCAATCCCAAGACTAGCTTTCCCGGACAATGTATATTGTGAAATGGTGGCGCTATAACAAATCCAGAGTACCTTAACTTGCGGTTGCCGCACAAAAAAAAGCTGGTCACCTTAACGAGTCATACCCATTTATGGAGATTCAGGATCTGAAGCTCAAATGAAAGCCATAAAACAAGTAGCTACTCCTACTGCAATTGGCACTTCTTTTAAGGTAGCCCAGGAAAGAATTCCACCGCGACTCCCCTCTATCAGAGAATCCATGAATTCCGGGCACCCGGGAAAGAAAAATAACCAGCCAACTATGTATGCCTTAACTTCGTTACCTCTCATCTTCCTTATGGAAGGGGCTCCTCCGTAGAATTAACGAGATCTATAGTCTTGGATGAGGGTCGATCAACCCTAGAGGACTCGATGGCTTAACAGCCCTGTGAATAACCTGATTCAGAGAGAGAACCCAGTCTTTAGACACTCGCCCTACTTCTAAAGATAGAAAAAAAAGGTTGGGGAGTGCCAGATGCGGAAGCAGTTCCAGTCCCAGCTGCTGAGGTGGCGTAGTGAGCGCTTCCCAGTTGTGGAGCGGGAAGGTAGCTCTTTCCCTGCTAGTGAACTAAGTGCTGTTCTTAAGTCCCTTCTAATCTTCTTTTCTGCGCTAGTTGCTAAAGGTTATAACACGATAGGACAGGTAAGAATGGATTCTATCTTCCTGTTGTCTTGCTTGAAGGTAATACCAAGCTAGGACAGGTTAGAATGTATTAGATGGGCTGCTGCTAGGCTTTGAAAGAGATGGCGGAGGAGCGTAGCGAATTCGCTTTATCTTTCCTGTAGTGTTTAAACCTCTTGTTTAGTGCAGTTGTATGTGTGAAGGCTAGGTTCTTGAATGGTTTACCGCCCTATTTGACTAAGGGGGGTTTTTCTTACTGTAGCTAGGGGGATGTAGGAGCGGGGCGAATCTCCCGCTTTAAGGAATTCTGAAACCTATAGACGTTATTAACTAACTCTAAAAGAAGAATACCTGAAGGAGAGTGCAGCCCTATTAAGTTAAGGCGTAGACCACCCTCCTAGCCAGAGGGAGGAGCCTAAGGTCGTTTCCTGTAGTTCTCTCTTTCCTGGCTTTATAGTAGCTAAAGTTTCCTTACTCTTCTGTTAGTGGGATAAGGCCTCCCAGCTTCTTGTTTTCAGTTGGCGAACTTGCGGCTATCCAATTGAAGTCTTAATACCTCCTGTAGTAAGGGATTGTAATAGGGAACTAGCATGAGTAGGGTCCTCTTTGATAAGTCCTTGAGTCCAATGAAAGCTTAAAACGAGAGTTAGAAGGCTTAGACTCCTAGATCTAATCTCTGCTTGTTGTTGAAGGACTTCTTCCCTGATTGATTCCTCAACCTAGGATAGATCACCAGCGTCAACCTATTATGCATTGCTGCTTATCCGCTGCAGCTCTTAGGTCTTGGTAGCTAGTGGGAATGTAGGATAGCTCAAGTAAGTAATATACTGACACCAGTGCCTCTGATAAGAGAAAATAGGTCCACATGATCAACCGAAAAGGCTTTCTATGGCCATTCCCTACTCTATTAGGCTGAGCAAATGATGCTTTCAGGAAGGACGAATGCAAGTTTTTTTTCCCTACCTATCCTATCCCCTATCAATGAAGGACATGAACAAGATGGGATAAGCGCATCGGAGAAGGAATAGGTTGCAGCTTTTGTTGGTCCTACCTAGTAGCTAGATGCTTTAGTAGCTAGCTGGTTTGGGAAGGAAGGACAGGTAAGAATGGTATTATATCCCTCATTTCTTGTTTTTCCTCTTGCTAGGTGATGAGAGTTTGACCTCTAGGAAGAAGACTTTCTCCCTTAATGTGCTGGTAGTGGCATAAGGTGAGTGCTCTGATCTACGACCGCCCTCCTGTCTATAGGTTTAGAGGAAGCTAGGGGATATTCTAACCAATAGGATCTGGCTGCTAGTAGATAGTCAATTCAAAGATTTCCTGCTCTTAGGATGTAGCTTCATTTCCTTACCTGCACTGGTAGCTTCATAAGTCCTCCCCGTCTAGGTGCAGAGTTCATCCTAGCAACGAGCTTGTGCCATCTTCTCTTGTTCAATGCTCCAAGCTGAATTAGAAAACCAATGACAGAGAGGACTAAGCTGACAGCAGTGCCAGGTGATCCCTTTCCTTTAGGTCTTCCTCCCGAGGTTGACCAGATTGGTTGAAGATTCCTACCCTGACCATGAATTGAATCTTGAGAAAAAAGCCCTAGCCCTAGATAGATTAAGTGAAGTCCAGGTGGAAGGCGATGATGAAAAGAAGCTCAACTCCAGTTTTGCTTCAGAAGAGAGGGGAAAAGATAACCTTCCATGGTTGTTAGCGGCAGTCTCGGGTTACAGTTGAATAGCAGTTCAGTGGAATCCTTATTCTCATCCGCTAGCGGGAAAGAAAAAGAGTGAAACCTTCCTTGCGCATGGTTTTACTTTCATTAATTGGAAGGAGGAGGCCCGGATTCTCAAGTTGTTTAAGAAGTCGAGTGGCATTCCCAATATCAATATAAGCCGAAGAATTTTTTTTATTGACAGTTGGACTACTTTCTTTTTCCCCTACTGCTTTTGCCAGTACTGATGCTACCACCGGAGCTACAGGGTCTTCTCCACCATGGGTCGTTGACCTTGGATCCAGTCGAGTAGTGTCCTTCCTTTGCCCGTCCCTTACCGTACCCGCTTTCACTAGCAGCAGAGACTACTCCTTCATTCAAACCGGCAACTAAGTGTATTCCAAAGTTCTGTAGAGGGGATATGCGCAAATTAAGTCCCAGTAGTGTTAAGTGGTAGTTGATCCAGCGGATGAAGGAGATTGACTCAAGCCCTTGAATGTCGAGATTCGCCTCTGGCCCCTCCCTCATCAAAGGGCTATTCATAGTATGAAGAACGGAGGAAAGGACATGAAAGATACTCGAAACAGAAAGGGAAAAGATAGGAATAAAGAAAATCCCTGAAGAAAGGGAGTGGCAGAGGACCTCAACGATACCGAGGCTGAAGAGGGTGTCTTTCAGATGCGTCGTGGGCTGTGTTATAGCAAGAACTACATAGAAGAGGTTCGGAGATGGACTAGGGTTCACAATGAGAGAATATGTAGACCTTGTTAGCGGTACATCATCAGGAATAGATGAAAACTATTCGAAGACTGAGTACAGGCGGAATTCGCCCCTATTGAGTAAGGGGGGCAAGCACAGCAAGCAAGAAGAAGGTGTCAAGGACCGGGCACTTAGTACACACTCTTTCGTGCCTTGGTTCGCCATCATTTGGTTAAACAAGACCACATGGGGTGATTGAAGTTGGAAACCCTTGTCGGTGGAACTAACGAAGCAAAGCGTGCTTGGTTATCCTACCCTAGGTGGAAGGGACAAACAAACCCTAACATCTGTAGGTTGTGCTCGTTCAGCTTGAGGGCAGGATTACGTACATGGTTGAACTTCCGGATACAATCAATCTTACCAAATAACACATGTGCCGCTGTCTTATGTCTATAGACGCAATATAAGGCGTGAATTCCGGGGGGAAAGATGCCGACTAAAGGAGAGGAGGCTAGCCCGAGAGAAAATAAATCTTTCTAGATACTCTATCCCAGCCAAGGTGAGATGGATGAGATTCAGGGTAAAAGGAATGGGCAAGGGCTTAGAACCGTTTCGACCTGGGCGAGACATTAGAGTGATGAGCCTGTTCGCACTTCGGAGTAAAGAACCAGAACTAAGTAATAACCTAAAAGTTAACCTGACATTCGTTCTTATTCTTAAGTTGAATTCAGCTTAATGGATAGACAGATTGCTTTACCGAAACCAGATCGAGAGAAATGAAACTTATAAAGGTCCGCTGCCTCTAAATGTAGGCGAAAGTTGAGTTACGGAGCCCCTTTTCTTTGAGGCGCTAGAGAAGTTAGATTTTAGAGCTAGACAAGACATAAGGGGAAAAGGAAGGTAGGTCAGATTCTCACCCATGGCTAGGGTGGGGAAATAAGAGGCCGGTGCGGCGCGCCAAATACTGAAGCTTGTACCGCGCCAAAAACCTTCACGCAATACCACGCGCGATAGCACGGGTTGGTGGAGAAGGTATATTAAAAATATATAAGTTTTCAATCGGGATGGTCTCTAGCCTGACAAGGAGACACTGTGAAAAAGCCGTGTGCACGAGACAAGCATATGACACCAACCAAAAGTACTCTTTCGGAATCAGGTTAGTAAAAGGTCAGGAGCTCAATCAAAACTAGCTACACTTGCCTCTCAGCCTGCCTGCAATCCTTCCTGGCTGGTGAAACTGTTAGACGAACAGGACTCGTCTTTCATGCGGGCTCTCTTTCACTGGGAAAGCTACCTACGGAAGTCTTCTCACTTGGAATACAGCTCACCATCATTTTAAGAATAAAGACAGGTTCATTAAAATCAAGTACGAAGGCTATTCCGTGAGTTTACACGGAAGCAAGCAAATAACTGATAGTTGTCTGTGCCCAAGGTCAGATTATCGACATCGGTATTGTAAAAATCGGGTAGCAAGAAGATGCATTGGCTGATAACATATCCATCGCGCTTCCTCGGTCCGTCCGGACTAGACCATAGCAAGCTTCCTATTGGCCTGTCACCTATCATCCCCCTCCTGGTTAGAGTAGTTAGACAGAGACTCGCTCTTCTCGTCCACTTTACCAGAAGAATAATTTTCTTCTTCATGTCGACCAGGAGTCGGTTAACTAGTCATCGGTCTTTGCTTTGGCATCAAAGAAAGTCGAGAAGGAAGAAGGTTGGGACGTGGGGTTGTCGCTCAAGCAACTGTGGAAGCAGATTATGGGAAGAAGCCATGTCTCAGAGAGGAGGTCGGCGTGCCATGGGTCGCTGAAAGAATGAGATCGTCAGAGACTGTACCTGGGCTAAGAAGCAGAGCAAAGCTCAACAGAACTAGCCACACATCGACAGCTAACCGGGGTTCACTCCCCGCTTATGGTCCACCAAGACTTGAAATTTTTCAATGAACCGTTCCGCCTTTTCGATACTTTAGGCCCTTGCACGTGAACTCCTTCCTGACAGGGATTGCCCCCTCGTATGCAATTCCATCCTTTAGAAGAGTCAGAATTCTATCGTACGAAGCCCAACTCTGCGGATGATGCGTCTCCAGCAAAGGAAAGGATTTGTCCCTTGAATCCGAAGTTTTCGTTGTTTTTTGGTAGTTGGTACGGTAAAAAAAAGTCTATTAGGAAGTGGGTAGCGGCTGTTTCACCCTTATAGCTCATCGGTAGAGCAAGTAAGTGCTTAACTGACTAGGCGTAGGTTCAAATCTAACTAAGGGGAGACGGGGCGCCCATACTTGGAGCAATAATTCATACGTAAGATGCCCAGTTGGATCATTGGATCACTTAATTCGTAGATGGACAACCTATAGAAAGGGCCTCCCACTTCTGAATCTTTCACATGGTCTCTGAAGCTTCCGAAAAGGGGTTCCTAACCAAGGCAAAGCCGAGCGAGATGTTGTACCTTTCTTCAAAGAGTTCCCATAGCAGCGATCCATGCACAAGAGGGTTCCGTTCGGATAGACACGGCAGTTGACACACTACTAGAGGAAGGTTTCCCACTTTGATTGAGATATAATAAATTATTGATCCGCTGTCTAGTAGCGTGACGTGCTATGATCGGCATCCAATGCAGGACTAGAACCCCACTTCTTTTAAAAAGATTCCTAATATAATTAAGTAGCTCTTGGTCCCTCGCTTCATTGGGATTTGTTCACAGAGATAGATCACACCGGCAACAAGAGCCTCTTTCTAGTCCTACTCCTCTTCCTAAAAGACTAGCTGCCCTTCTTCCTTCTACGCCGTCCATTATTTGTGCCACTGACTCAGGCATTTCATCAGGAGCCGAATCTGAGCTGAGAGATGCTAGGCTAGGTCTCGTCTAAGCCCTTGCCCCTCTAGAGATGAATGTGAAACCTCTTCTTGCACTTGCGTATGCCTATTCTTCTTTTGATTCACTTGCAGCATCTAGCCTTTGAAAAAAAGTACCATGTGTTGTGACATCAATCCCATAAGCCCGGATTTATGGTTAAGAAGTTCCTTGACTGACTATGAATTGCATCTCTCAAGTTAGAAAGATTTTATATTGGGCATTGCCTTCTGAATTGCTCGTGCCAAGATTGCCTTGTCCTTCTATTCTGTCACATCGACTGAAGCAGGAAAGATTATTCTTCGTGAGGTGGATGCTGGCTGACGAGGTATACCCAGATCCTATAATCTCAGATGTCAATTCAAAAGGAATTGATAGAGTCAGATGAAGACTGAATCTATCCCCTCATGTCTCCTTTGCTCTTATCTGTTCACCTCTCTTTGCTATAGTTAAGCCTTGCTATATCTGCTGTTGAGAATCCTCTTCCTCGGTATAAAAAGAAGTCATTAAGGAAGTATTCTTTCCCCCCAATCGTCTCTTTTAAGAGATGGGCTTTATAGAATCATCGGATGGCAAAACAAAAAGAGAAAGACTAACTAACACTCTCCATCCTTTCTTAGATTTTATACGCTATTTGCAGTTAAATGCCTTATGCCGAAAATTGTCTTGCACATAATCGTCTTCATCCCATGCTGCTTGACGGAATGCCTTCTAGAACGAGAGTGAAGAAAGAAGGGCAGATAATGATTTTTTTCTTCATATTTTCGATAGCCAGTCGCGCATTCTTCCTCTCTGACTTTCCCTTTCGCGGTTAAGTAGAGAGTCGGTCCCCTCCCTGGCCCCGCAACCAAGAGTCACTCGTCGAAAGCTTGATTGACCAGGAAGACAAGAACTGGTATTGAAAGAGACCAGAAAGAAAATAAATAGGAAAGCAATCGATCAAAGTTCAAACTTATCATCATGCATAAGCAATACACGTAAATCCCCGTCCTTTAGAAAGACGATAGCGATTCCCTTCCAGTGCTTTAATTAAGAGTTCAAAGAGTCACCTAGTTGAAGAAATTGTAGGAATACCCGGAGCGTAGCTCTTTCGGAACTTACCTCAGCGACTTGAAGCATTGCTTCCTATCGGCTTCGGGCCGAAAGAGAGTGAAGTTAGATGGAACCCTGAAGAGATCTAGCGTTACGCAATCTTTCTAAGAAAGTCATTTCAGTCATCGATTGCCTGCTATTCCCACTTCCTGACTTGAGGAGTGAAAGGCTGGAAAGCAGTTCTTTTCCTAGGTTGAGTTAGTGTGCAAGACCAATTGCTAGGCTCTCCTCTTTCTCAGCTGAAGCATCAACAATGTCCCCATCCAACGAAATAAAAATAAAACATCATTGATAGTACTTCAACCAATAGAGGCCAGCAAGTGGACCATATAACTAGTAGGATGAATAAATAAGACGAATAAGACAAAGGCGAATCAGCGGCTCCAGGGGGTTACCAAGGAAGGGAATCAGCCTCTGCCGATTCATTCATTCCCGCTAAAACTAGAAATAGCGAAATGGCGAGGCGAAGCATAGCTACCAATGCAAACCAGTCTGTCTTATAAGACGATAGTAGCAAGCAAGTCGGAAGCGAGCTGAAGTGACGAAAGTCTTAGAATGAGTAGGATCGAATTCAATGTGTTGTGCATATAGCACATGAATCAATAGAAGAAGAAGTGGATGAACCAGAATCGGAGAGATACATATTAAAGAAAGCACTTTTAGTCAACCAATCGGAAAGAGAAGAAGGTAGACTTGCTACCATTCCAGTACCACTGTCCAATCACTGAGTCAAGCCTGTCCACCTGGAAGAAACGAAGTGGAGACCTCCCATATATACTATACAGCGACGAAGGGAAAAGACCCTTTAGAGATAGGGTAGGGGGAACCCCGTCAAATAGAGCGTACGCCCGCATGAAAGAGAAGCAGAAAGAAATGAAAAAATTATCCACCAGAAGGAGAAGAGGTGAGAACCAACAGAGGGAGGCCTTATGACGAAAGGGGAGTAGATTACCAATTACATACTCAGAGAGAGAACAATTGAACAAAGCCTTCGAAGAAGAATCAATGAAAACTACCGAATCCAATCTTCCATACTGCGAGCGAAGTCATGCAAACAAAGCTGCTGCTGCGCGCTCAGGAAAGCAGTGATTCCCCTAGCGGGGATCGCGGATCACGCGCAGTGAGAGCGCAAGAGCTGTGTGATAGGCAAAGGACTCCACCAAGAGAGGATTGGAGGAAAGTAACCTACCATGAGGATTGGCAATAGAGCACGCTTTCCGCCTAGTAGACAACTAAGCAGGAGGGAGGGCGTCTGGCAAGATAACAAGACACTGCGCTTGACTAGTAGGCCCCAGCCCAGTCACCTGACGACTACTACCCAGAGCAGCCGAGGATTCGATTTCGATTGTTTTCCCTGAGTGTCTTGCACTATATTCCCTTTGTCAATCAGATCTTGAATGGCATGCCTCAACGGCCACCACCCCTATTGAGTAAGGCGGAAACGACGCTTTCTCCGGGCAGAGGTCTAGCTCCATTTTCAATGTTTAGCAATGCCGATACTGCATATCGCGCATGCCATTGATTCTGATAAACATCACAGAAGACTTCTGCTTTAAGCTATAGCTAGGTCTTAGCCCCTTTCTAATAAGGTTTTGTCTCTTCTTTCCCCATTTACAGGGGATTGACTAACCCCACGGATATGTTGTCACATTTAGCTCAGCCTGTTATAGCGAGCAAGCAAAGCCTACTTCTACTTTGTTGGAGAGAAATCCTGCCCCTAATGCTATTTGATCAGCGGATCATAAATGAGCCCAGCTTCGCTAAACTCGCACCGACCGTTAAATAGGCGGTCTTCACGAAAGATTGTTGGCATGCCTCCCATAAGAAGGAGGATAAGGAAACCTATGAGACCACCTTGTTCTAATCTTTTTCCTAAAGAGCAGTCGATTACTATACTAGTGCATGCAAACTGAAATCTTAGAGCACCTTGATCCTATTGAAAAGAAAGGGCTCGGGCGAGAAGGCCGGCGGGGTCAGAAGAGTTCAGAGAAGGCTGGATCCGGGAAGGCTTAAGCCGATACCGAGGGTTTTGAAACCGATCGTTATGCCGTTAGCGCTAAAGCAAAAGCAAATGAATTCTCTTCCGAGATGATAGGTTGGGGCTTGGAAGGCCATTTTTCCAAATCCAGGAGATGAGCTTTTAAGCGAGAAAAGGCATATGAAGCATCTGACTCCGCTTCCTCAATCAAGGTAAGGTTATTTGAGAAGCTATCGAAACTATTCCAAAGTTGATGATTTCATTCTAGCTAGGGCACCTTCCTCAAGCTTAAGAGCTACGAGGATACCACTTTTCAAGGCACTTTGAAACCGGTAAGTTTTGCCTTCCTTGTCAGTTAAGTGTTCGGCCTATTGATTGATACTGGCACGACTGGAATAAGAGTCTCACTATGGTTGGACCCTGACGGCTGTTTCGTTTCGACTGTTTACTCAATGATTTCGCTCTTGGTGGGAAAAGA